CTTGGTAGAATCTCGAATGCATGTTGTATGCAACTGGTTCGATACTCGATTTGTTTCCTTTTGGAATTTTTATTTTGTTTGAAGAGTTTGATCCTGGCTCAGGATGAACGCTGGCGGTATGCTTAACACATGCAAGTCGAACGGTCCTTTTGGACAGTGGCGGACGGGTGAGTAACGCGTGGGTTATCAACGCTTAGGTGAGGCATATCAAATGGAAACGTTTGTTAATTCCTCATATGGCTAACAAGTTAAAGTTTTTCGCCTAAGCACGAGCTTGCGTCTGATTAGCTAGTTGGTAGGGTAAAAGCCTACCAAGGCCATGATCAGTAGCTGGTCTGAGAAGATGGACAGCCACACTGGGATTTAGAACGGAACAGACTCCTACGGGAGGCAGCAGTGGGGAATATTTGGCAATGGGCGAAAGCTTGACCAAGCAATACCGCGTGGAGGATGAATGCTTTAGGGTTGTAAACTCCTTTTCTGATTGAGGAAGTTCTGACAGTATTTCAGGAATAAGCATCGGCTAACTTCGTGCCAGCAGCCGCGGTAATACGGGGGATGCAAGCGTTATCCGGATTTATTGGGCGTAAAGCGTTCGTAGATGGTTGCTTAAGTTTAATGTTAAATTCCAGGGCTTAACTCTGAAGGTGCATTAAAAACTGGGCAACTTTAGTGCAATAGGGGTAAAGGGAATTTCCAGTGTAGCGGTGAAATGCGTAGATATTGGAAAGAACGCCTACGGCGAAAGCACTTTACTGGGTTGTTACTGAAATTGAGGGACGAAAGCTAGGGGAGCAAACGGGATTAGATACCCCGGTAGTCCTAGCCGTAAACGATGGATACTAAGTGATATTTTTGTATTGCTGTAGCTAACGCGTTAAGTATCCCGCCTGGGAAGTACGCTTGCAAAAGTGAAACTCAAAGGAATTGACGGGGGCCCGCACAAGCGGTGGAGCATGTGGTTTAATTCGATGATACACGAGAACCTTACCAGGGCTTGACAGATTGGTTATTCTTTTCAAAGAAAGATTCCTTTCGGGGTCCAATCACAGGTGGTGCATGGCTGTCGTCAGCTCGTGTCGTGAGATGTTGGGTTAAGTCCCGCAACGAGCGCAACCCTTTTTTCTAGTTAGTTTTCTAGAGATACTGCCGGTGATAAACTGGAGGAAGGTGAGGATGAGGTCAAGTCAGCATGCCCCTTATGTCCTGGGCTACACACGTGCTACAATGGCTGATACAACGAGTTGCAAATTCGCGAGGATAAGCTAATCTCTTAAAATCAGTCTTAGTTCGGATTGTAGCCTGAAACTCGGCTACATGAAGTTGGAATCGCTAGTAATCGTCGGTCAGATATACGACGGTGAATACGTTCTCGGGCCTTGTACACACCGCCCGTCACACCATGGAAGTTGGTCATATCTGAAGTGGTTTTTTCATTTGTTAAAAACTACTAAGGTTGGGTTAGTAACTGGGGTGAAGTCGTAACAAGGTAGCCGTACTGGAAGGTGCGGCTGGAACAACTCCTTAATAATTTTATATCGCAGGGCTATTAGCTCAGTCGGTTTAGAGCGTGCCCTTGATAAGGGTGAGGTCGATGGTTCAAGTCCATCATGGCCCTGTACTTTCTTTATGTGTTTGGGGGTATAGCTCAATTGGTGGAGCGCTGCTTTTGCACAGCAGAGGTTAGCGGTTCGATTCCGCTTATCTCCAAACTCTTTGTTAATTTGGTTAAATACTTATGAGCTTATGTTGGATTCCTTGGAACTTAATGACGATGAAGGGCGTAGTTACTGGCGATATTCTTCGGGGAACTAGAAACAAGTTTTGATCCGAAGGTTCCCGAATAGGGCAACCTGTATAATCTTCACAAAATTTATAAGTGAAGAGTTGTTAACCTGGTGAACTGAAACATCTTAGTAACCAGAGGAAAATAAAGCAAAAGCGATTTTCTTATTAGCGGCGAGCTAAAGGAAAACAGCCTAAACCTATCTATAGGTGTAGTGGGAGTCTTTTATTTCTTAATCTTGAAAATGTGAATTTGTTGAAAGCAATACTAAAAAAGGTAGAGAGTCCTGTAGCATTTTTTCATTAAGAATCTTGATTTTCCCAAGTAGCATAGAGCACGTGAAATTCTGTGTGAATCAGCGAGGACCATCTCGTAAGGCTAAATACTATTAAGTTACCGATAGTGAACTAGTACCGCGAGGGAAAGGTGAAATAGAACCTTGAAAAGGGAGTGAAATAGAAAATGAAAGCATAAGTTCACATGCAGTAGAAAGATTTTTAAGTCTGACTGCGTGCCTGTTGAAGAATGAGCCGGCGACTTACAGGCAATGGCGTGGTTAAAATTTTTATTTGGAGCCTTAGCGAAAGCGAGTTTTAAAAGAGCGTTTCGTCATTGTTTGTAGACCCGAAACCGAGTGATCTAACTAAGACCAGGATGAAGCTTAGGTAAAACTAAGTGGAGGTCCGAACTCACCAATGTTGAAAAATTGGGAGATGAGTTTTAGTTAGTGGAGAAATTCTAGTCGAACTCGGAGCTAGCTGGATCTCTCCGAAATGCGTTGAGGCGCAGCGATTAATTAAGGTCTGTATAGTGGTAAAGCACTGTTTCGATGAGGGCTGCGAAAGCGGTACCAAGTTGTAGCAAACTAAGAATACTAGACAAAGTCATTCAATTAATCAGTGAGACTGTGGGGGATAAGCTTCATAGTCGAGAGGGAAACAGCCCAGATCACCAGTTAAGGCCCCAAAATATTTGCTAAGTGATAAAGGATGTATTTGGACGTAGACAACCAGGAGGTTTGCTTAGAAGCAGCCAAGTTCCTTTAAAAAGTGCGTAATAGCTTACTGGTCAAGTCCATTTGCGCCGATAATGTATGGGACTAAGCATTTTGCCGAAGCTGTGAGTTAAACGGTAGGAGAGCGTTCTGTTTGGGATGAAGTAGTGGTGTAAGCCTCTATGGACTTAACAGAAGTGAGAATGTCGGCTTAAGTAACGAAAATACTGGTGAGAATCCAGTACTCCGAAAACCGAAGGATTCCTTTGCAAGGTTCGTCCACAAAGGGTTAGTCAGGTCCTAAAATAAAGCTAAAAAGCGTAGTTGATGGGAAACAGGTTAATATTCCTGTACTGCACCTAGTTTGGTTAAGGGTGACGAAAAAGGTTAAGGTCAGCCAGTAGTTGGTATTTGGTTTAAACTTTTGAGGTGATGAAGAATATTAGTAAAGGATATTCTGAGCTGAGAAGTGAACACTTTTTTACTACGGTAGAGAAGTGACCGAAATCATGTTTCCTAGAAAAACCCTAGTAATTTCATTAACTAGAATGCACCTGTACCGTAAACTGACACAGGTCGGTGGGTAGAGCATACTGAGGAGCGCGAGATAACCCTTTTTAAGGAACTCGGCAAAATAGCCTTGTAACTTCGGGAGAAAAGGTGCCTTGGCGATGAGTCAAGGTTGCAGTGATCAGATCCAGGCGACTGTTTATCAAAAACACAGGTCTCCGCAAAGTTGAAATACTATGTATGGGGGCTGACGCCTGCCCAGTGCCGGAAGGTGAAGGAAACTTGTTAGCTTTCGCGAAGCTCGTGACTTAAGCCCCGGTGAACGGCGGCAGTAACTATAACTGTCCTAAGGTAGCGAAATTCCTTGTCGGGTAAGTTCCGACCTGCACGAAAGGCGTAACGATCTGGATACTGTCTCAAAAAGGGACTCGGTGAAATAGAATTAACTGTGAAGATGCGGTTAACTTACACTTGGACAGAAAGACCCTATGAAGCTTTACTGTAATTTGAAATTGATTTTCGACTTTCTTTGCGCAGAATAGGTGGGAGGCTTTGATATTTTCTTTTCGGGGAAAAAGGAGCCATCAGTGAGATACCACTTTAAGGGAGTTAAAAATCTAATTACGTTTCATTATATGGACGTTTGACCATTTCAGATGGGCAGTTTTACTGGGGCGGTAGCCTCCTAAAAGGTAACGGAGGCGTACAAAGGTTTTCTCAAACTGGTCGGAAATTAGTTTTGGAGTGCAAAGACATAAGAAAGCTTAACTGTTAGACCTATAAGTCGAGCAGTGACGAAAGTCGGTCTTAGTGATCCGACGTTGCTTAATGGGAAGGACGTCGCTCAACAAATAAAAGTTACTCTAGGGATAACAGGCTGATCTCCCCCAAGAGTTCACATCGACGGGGAGGTTTGGCACCTCGATGTCGGCTCATCGCAACCTGGAGCGGTAGTACGTTCCAAGGGTTGGGCTGTTCGCCCATGAAAGCGGTACGTGAGCTGGGTTCAGAACGTCGAGAGACAGTTCGGTCCATATCCGGTGTAAGCGGTGGAGCATTGAAAGGAACTTTTTCTAGTACGAGAGGACCGAAAAGGACACACCAATGGTGTACCAGTTCTTGTGCCAACAGGAAATGCTGGGTAGCTATGTGTGGAGTGGATAACTGCTGAAGGCATATAAGCAGGAAGCCTACCTTAAGATGAGTGCTCCTTTTTAAGATTACGACAAGACGAGTCGGAAATAGGTATCCAGTATAATGTCGAGTAATCACATGAGCTAAGATATACTAATAAATCGAAAGTTTTTCCTTTTTAACAAAAGTATCGTGTAAAGATAAATTACTTTTTCTTTATAGATTGTGGTGCAATTTTCTAATTCTTTAAAGTCATCTAAACTCCATTCCGAACTTAGTATTGACGAATTAGGTAGTTGTCTTGTACTTCGGGGGTGACCCTGCGGGAAGGATATACTAAGCGCCATGACAATTCATTCTGTATGGTATAATCACTGGGAGACTTTAATATTAAAATCTTTAGTTTTTACTTTATGTCACGTTATAGAGGTAGTAGACTTAGAATAGTCCGTCGGTTAGGGAAACTTGTTGCATTTACTAATAAGATTTCAAAGAAGATAAATCCACCTGGTCAACATGGTTCAATTACCAATAAAAAGCCTTCTCAGTATAAAGTGCGTTTAAAAGAAAAACAGAAGCTGCGTTTTTATTATGGTGTTAGTGAAAGACAATTATTCAACTATTTGAAAAAGGCTAGGAAAAAGAAAGGTTCCTCTGGTAAGGAAATTTTGAATCTTTTGGAGATGAGATTAGATAATATCGTTTATCGTCTAGGTTTCTGTCCTACTATAGTTTCTGCAAGACAGCTTATAGTTCATGGCCATGTATTAGTTGATAATGTTTTAGTTAATATACCGAGTTTTTCATGTAAGCCAGGTAATGTGATACAGATAAAAAGCTCTGACAATTCTCGAAACTTTGTAAAAAAAAACTTAGAGGATTCAAGAGGTTCGTCTGTTCCTAGTCATTTGTTTTTAAATGCTGCAAAACTTGAGGCAAAAGTTGTTTCAAGAGTAGATTTGACATCTTTGAATTTGATTATTAATGAACTTTTAGTTGTTGAATATTACTCTCTTAAAATTTAATTAATTATTTATAGTATCGTTAGTTATGTATGAGTTTTTTATTTTAATGAATATGGTTTTAAAGCAGAGGAAGTTAGTTGCATCTAAGTTTTCTAAAAGGAAGATGTTAAGAGTTGTTTTTTATATTTTTTGATTTAATTAATGCATTATTTAAAATTTAAAATTTGATGTATTTATTACCTTTAGATTATAAAATTTAGTTTTATTATGAGAAGTCTACGTTTAACAATAGTGAGTTTAATTAATCTGATAATTTATTTTAGTTTCCTAGTTTTAGTTTATTTTTACAACTTTGGTAAAACGTATTTGTTAGTTATTTCAATTGTTTCAGTAACAGACTTTAATGGGAATGTTGTTGCATGGTCGTCTTCAGGTACGTGTGGTTTTAAAGGAGCACGTAAGAGTACTCCTTTTGCGGCACAAAGTTCAGTAGAATTTTTAATGAAGAAATTGTTAGACCAAGGTGTTAAGCAAGTTGAAGTTAACGTAAGTGGAGCAGGTTCGGGGAGAGATACTGCTGTTCGTTCTATACAGGCCTTTCCTATCGGAATAAATGTTATTAGAGATATTACTTCTATACCTTATAATGGATGTCGACCAAAAAAGAAACGCCGCGTTTAATAAAATTGGAATTGTATATTAAATTGATGTTTTTTGTTTTACCTTGTTTTTTTTGAATTTATGAGCGATATTGATTTAATTGTGATTTTACTGAAAATTAGATATATTCTTAAGTTTTTATTTGTTATTCTTTAACTTTATTTCAAGTTTTTCTATTTTAATTTAAATATCCAGTTTTTACTGATAAGTCTAAGACTTTGTTAAAAGAAAATAAATATGTTTTTCTTGTTGACGCTTCACTAATGTGTAAAAGTTTTATAATATTAGTTTAGTTATTTATTTACTTTTGATTTTAATTTGTGATTGAAAACTATTAAGTGTATTTATTTACAAAGTCCTCAATGAAGAATTTGATTGAGACATTATTTAATGTACAAGTTATCTCTGTAAATAGTCTTATTTTACCGTGTAAAAAACGCGGAGTTGGTAAATTTGTCGGATATAAATCCAATTATAAGCGTGTAATACTTACTATATTGAGAAATATTTTGTTTGCTTTAATCTAGTTTTTTGTATTAACTATAAATTCTATTTTGGAGTATTTTTTATCCTTACAATAATAAAAATTCTATTCCTTATTTTCAAAATATCTAGCTTTTTGAGTGGTGTGTTCTAAAGATTATGTTAATATTGTTTATTAGTTTTTTTGATTTGTATTATTGGAAATATTTACCTTTCGTTTTTAGTTTTTATCTTTTTATGCCTATTCGTTTTTATAAGCCATATAGTTAGCTAATTTGAAACTCGATCTGTTTGTATCTCTATTTTATTTTGGATTCCTTTTCAGATTTATAATAAATAGTATACTTCAAAAGTCTTTGGTTAAAGTTTATATGCCAATTTTTAACTTGTTCTTAATATCTTATTTATATTTGTTGGAAAAATAAGGTGCGCCCGATTTAACTCTATATTCTTTCGTAGACAAATTATTAATTTCTTAAATTGTAAACGAAGTAATTTGACAAATCTTTTTTCTCTTATTATTTAGTCCTATTTATTTGGTTTTCAACAAGTTGTATGTTTTTATAAAGCAGGTACAAATTCTTGGAGGATTTACTCTAATCTATCCTTTCTTCTAGTGTAAGGAACCGTTCAATTAGTGATTTTTTTGATATAACAAAGTGTTTTCCAGAATGTGAATTTTTATTATATGCTTTAGTCTGTTAGGTTTTTATTATTTTCGTTTTAGGTTTTACGTAATGACTAATATATAAAAAACCTTAAGTTTTTTCAAACATAGTGCGCGCGGTCGTAATAATAGAGGAGGTGCGTAACGTTTAAAATTCTAGTTACTACAAATCTTGGAGTATTTATTTTTAAAATACTAAGCCCTGAAATTTATATCTTTTTCGTCTTTATATTAATATCAAAACTAAAGTGAAACTTTAGTAGTTTAATTGTTTAATTTTGGTCACTTAACTTTATTGCTTTACTTGTAAACAGTCTTAATTTATTGTTTATTTTTATTTCTATTTATAACTAGGAAACGTTTTGATTTGTGTTATATGAAAATTTCGTGTATAACACTTTTAAAGGTCAAGTTTATTCTATTTTCTTTTATTACTAGTAGACATCGTGGTGGTGGTCATAAGCGTTTATACAGATTGATTGACTTCAAACGCGATAAATTAGGAATCATTGCTAAAGTTTTTAGTATTGAGTATGATCCTAATAGAAACTGTAGAATTAGTTTGCTTTTTTATGTTGATGGTGAAAAACGTTATATATTGCATGTTAATGGGTTACTTGTTGGAGATAATGTTGTTTCTAATTTTAATGTCCCTATAAAGCTGGGTAATGCATTACCTTTAGGAAAGATTCCATTAGGAACTAGTATTCATAACATTGAATTTCAAGTTTGTGTTGTTTATTTTTAAGTAAATTTAAAAAAACCTTCTAGATTTGGGCCTTCATAAAGTTTTATTAAAAGTAGTTATTTTAGAATTTTTGAATAGTGATATATATTAGGGTTTATTATACTTTGTGTGGCTACTACAATTTTAAGGTTTTAACAGCTTATTTATTAGTTTTGGACTTTTGAAGGATGGGAGTTTAATTATTATACTTGTTATTAGGCTAAATAATTTTTCTCTTTTATGTTTAGTCTTTTTCCGGAAATTTTTCTAGGACTTAACCCTGGTAAAGGTGGTCAAGTTGCTAGGTCTGCTGGTACATTTGGAAAGGTCGTTGCTCATCAGTCTTTTGTGGTTTTGGTTCAACTTCCGTCTGGTAAACTTAGACTTTTTCAGAAAATTTGCTGGGCTACAATAGGTCAGGTTGGAAATATTGAGTTTTCTGGTTTTACTAAGTCCAAAGCTGGTTGTAATCGTTGGTTAGGTAAAAAGTCTCATGTTCGGGGAGTTGCTATGAACCCTTGTGATCATAATCATGGTGGCGGGGAGGGAGCCACAGGAACGGGTGGTTTTCCTCGTAGTCCATGGGGTAAGTTAGCTTTAGGCATTAAGACAAGACGAGCTAAAAAGTATTCTAACAAATATGTATTGTAATTAATACAAATTAATATTATATATTAGTTCTGGTCATATTGAAACAAGAAGTCCAATTGGACATTTTGCGTTAGTGAAGCCTTGTTGCAAGCCCTTTTGCGAAAGAAAGCTAAAAATATTAATAAGTATGTTTTTTAATTAAGAGAATGAGAATTTAGTAACGTTATTCCTTAATTCGTTTCTTTTAATTGATGTTTATTGTTTGAAGACGCTTAATTTATTTTTATAATGACTTCTGATACTTTATATGCCTTTTTATACTGTATTTATTGAATACGATTAAATATTCACTGGGACATTTGAATAAGTTAGTTTTGACTTTTAATAAGAGTAATTTTGATGTATTTTGTATTTTCATTTTAGTGAGTTTTATTTTATGTCAGATTCTATTAAAAAGGTTCCTTTTTTATCAGCTAGGTTATTTGAAAAGATAACAAAGATGAATTTAAGTGGAAATTGTGTTTCTGAGTTTAAGTTTCTATTATTTTTTTGAATTCCTTTGGCTGATTCATATCTGTAAGATTCGCTTATTTTTTAAAATCTATTATTTTTACATGGTCAAGAAGTTCAACCGTTTTGCCAGTTATGGTTGGTCATACTATAGCCGTTTATAACGGTAGGGAGCATATTCCAATTTTAATTTCAAATCAAATGATTGGATTCTTGTGATTCTAATAACGAAACTTATCATAATTTATATGATGTATATTTTTTTAACTTTGGTTGTAAATAATTAATCAAGAAAAGTTGGGAGAGTTTGTGCAGACAAGAACTTTTAAAGGTCACATTAAGGCTGATAAGAAGACTAAACGTTAATTAATAAATTATTTGTTGAATCTTTAACCAAGAGAAGTACATTCGGATGGATTTTCATTTTTTCTTCATTATGGAAACCTATAATATTCATGAAGCAGTTTGTAAGGTTAGGTATGTGAAGATTTCTCCTATTAAAGCGAGGAGGATTATTAATCAAATTCGTAATCGTACTTTTAAAGATGCTGTTACCATATTAAGTCTTCTGCCTCACAGGTCATGTCCAATTATTTTAAAAGCTTTGAAATCTGCTGCTTCTAATTTTAGACAGGTCTTTGGGGTTGATAATATAGATTTATTAGTTACCGAAGTTAAAGTTGATAACGCTCCTTTTTTAAAAAGGATATGTCCTCATGCTCAAGGTCGTGCTTTTCCTATTAAAAAGCATTTTTCTCATATAACTATTGCGGTCTGAATTTTCTTCTTTTAATTTTAAGCTAACGTAGTTTTAGTTTTTCTATTAGAAAATTACTTAGAGGTGATTTAACAATAAAATTAATATAGTTTACTTAATTCTTTAAGATTTGGTTTTTAGTCGAAAAACAGATAATTGATTAAATACATTTTCATTTAGATTTAATTTTAATTAAATTAATAATTAAGATTAGTATTTTTAATTATAATTCTTTAAGCTATATGTAAATTTTTTACATGTATTGATTTTAAAAGGATAGTTGTGTTATCCATTTGGTTAAAAGTTGGAATAAAAAAGTAAGTAGTATTTAGTTTTTAGGAAGAGTTATTTGTTTATTACTGATTTATATACTTGTTAAATTTTTATGGGTCAAAAGATTAGTCCATTAGGTTTCCGTATTGGAATTACTAGTGTGAAGTCTTTGTATTTTTTCTAAGTTAAATTTAATTTTTGTTTATTTGGGATATTAAGACAGCTTGTCTTTGTATTAGGCTACATTATTAGTTGTATATTTAATTCTTTTTTATGGCTATTTAAATTAAAGTTGTTTGAAATATTTTAGAGCTTATTGTATTTTCTTCTATTTTTTGTTTTGTCCTACAAGTTTGCTTATTTTTCTTTTAATTCTTTATTATAGTTTAATATCATGGCTGTTTTATCTAAGATTCTCAGATTTATGATTAATATATTAATTTTTAGGCCTTTTATTTGTCATAGGCTAAGCTACATGCATTTATGGTGCTCATTTAGCTTTTCAAGATTTACTATACTCTACAAAAATTTTTATTTAAAAGAAAGCATAATTCCTGTTGGTTTGGTGATAATAAGAGCTATTCTAATTTTTTAGAACAAGACATCTTTATTCGTAAATATATTAAAGATAGATTTAAAGATATTTCTATCTCAAATATATTTATTAAGAGAAAAGGTAGCTTTGTTAATATAGAAGTTTATTTAGTAAAAAGCGGAAGTATTCTTAATGGTGCTTTGTTGTCTTCTTTTACTAAAGACATTTCAGCTGTTCTCTCTTCTAGGTTTAGTACTTCTTTGGTCTCTTTTAACGTAGTTGAAGTTGTAAATGCTGATACATGTTCTTGTTTAGTTGCAGAAAGTATAAAAAGACAGCTTGAAAAGAGGTTACCTTTTAGGAAAGTTATTAAATCGTCAATCTCTAAATGTTTAAAAGCAGGCGTAAAAGGTATTAAGGTACAAGTCTCTGGGCGTTTGAATGGCGCAGAAATTGCTAGAAGTGAGTGGATTAGACAAGGGCAAGTTCCACTTCATACTTTAAGAGCTAACATCGATTATTGTAGTTCTAAGGCACTTTTGAATGTTTTATTATTCTATGTAATTTTTAAAGTTTGATTTTTTGTTTCGATTAATTTTTGTAAAATTTTTCTAAATATTTCATTAAACTATATTTGGCGTGTTAGGGATTAAAGTTTGGTTATATATTGACTGATTTTTTTGTCTATAGTGTTGATTTTTGTACATTTACTATTGACCTCAAATGTATAAGTCCTTTTATTTTTTTCTTAGAATTATTCATTGGAGATTTGTTAATTGGAATTTAGTTTGTGACTTTTTTAGATTAATTTTAACGCTTACTAGTTATGTTTGTTAATTTTCCTTTTACTCTTTGAGGATATTTTTACTTTAATTGAAAACAAAGTTTCATTTTTTCAGAGCCAAATATTTTTATTTACTTCTTCTTTTCAATTCACGTTTGTTAATTTATTTCAACGTCTTTTTATGAGTTCGATTTTTTCGAGATTAAGTGTTGTTCATGAGATTTTTTTCCCTGAGTTTCATTTTTTGCTTTCGGAAACTAGACGATTACAATTAGTTTTTAGCATTAGAAAAAAACTTTTATCAACTAGTTTTTCTTCAGTCTATTTCAGTAAATGTAATGGTGGTTCAAGTTTTTTTAAAATTCCAAATTTGTATTTTTTACTTTATTCTCGTTTGTTTTTACTTTCATTTAACCCATATTCGGAAAAGTTTTTAAACAGATTTAGTTTTTATTTTCGTCCATTTCGGTCTAGTCATGAAGCATTTAGTTTTTTAAAGATTAATATTATGTTGCGGATCAAATATTCCGTATTTTATTGCTTTTTAATCAGAAAGAGCTTAGGTAGCACTAGCCTTACCTCATATTGATGGGTTTTTAAGCGTGAGCAAGAACACCTTAGCAAGTCAATAGAAGTAGATGTCTTAATCTTCAGCACGGACCAATCTGCAAGAGCCAATTAGTGGGATTAGTTAGTTAGAATCTGAATAAGTGCAGGAGATAATTATTAGACATTTTTGTTTAATATTTACTTTAACCCGGTTAGATATATCTATTTCATAATGTAGGGTATTAGTGTCTTATACCGGAGGTTTGTTTATTCTAATCCTGATAATAATTTTACGGGATATGCGGAAATAAGATCAACTTGCTATATAGGTTTTCAGAAGGAAGGGTTAATACTAGTAATGGTATTAATTGCCCTATATAGTTAGGTACGGTGTTCTTTCCTGAATACGTTGCTCACAAATGGAAAAAAAGTGGAACGTGGATTCTTGATTAGTAATCTGATAAATATTGAATACTACATGATGAAACGTGTAACGTTTTTATTGAGATTTATTATTTGGGAGGACTCAATTTAGTAGCTCATATTTTTTATAAATATAGGATTTTTTTTTGATCTTGGAGTCAAAAACTAGATTAATCTGAGTTATTATTTTGCGAGCCGTGTACCTTGAAAAAGGTATGCACGGTTCCCATGGGGGAGTAACGATTAATCTGACCTTCTACCAAGGAATAAAAGAAGTAATTTTATGCATTTTGGTTTGAAAGAACTTCCGTATTCGACTACTTGTTTTTCTTTATTTTATCGTAAATTAGAGAACAGCTTTTTGTATAGTTGGCTTAATAAAAATCTTTTACTTTTTGTTGATATATTTCCTTATTTTTGTACTAATATTATATTTAATTCTTTAAACTATTTAATTGCTGGTCTAGTTATTTTTAAAGTTAATTTTAGCTAATCTGAAACTTTTTTGTCATTGAAATCTTTTCTAAGAAGAAAAGTAGTTTTGTTATTGTTTTTTTTACTAGTCCGTTTTTAATACAATTTACTTTTTATACTAATTTGGCTACGATTAATAAATATATAACTTTTGTTATTAGTTTCTTCTTAATTTTTTTGAAAAAGCTGTAGAAATATTCGTTTTATTTACAGTTTGTAAACAAGTATTAATATACTTAGTTTTATGAGGATTTCTTACGTTTGAGTTTTCCAAACTTAAATCCTAAGTTTAAGATACTACATTTTAGGAACAACTTGTATATTTTTTCACTTTCTAAAAATAATTTGTTTACCTTAGAGAAGTTTGTTGATTTTTTTTTATATTCTAGTGGTTTTTCAAGTAGTTTTGCTTTAATGAAAGTTGGTTCTATTTCAAAGCAATTGGATTTTAATGGTTGGAAATTCTTTCTTTCTCGTTCGGGTAATTTTTACGGTACTATTTCATTTGATAATATTAGGAGTCATAAGCGTATTATAAAAGTAGTTCTGAAAAAGTCCTTTTCTGAAAATTTTGTTTTTACACTAAACAAGTTAAATTCGTTGATATATGATTGGTCTAATCATTATGGCTGTGCTGATTTTGTTACAGATGTTTTTTCTGAATTGGATGTTTATTTATATAAATTAATTTGGAATTGGGCTAAAAGACGTCATCCAAGGAGGCCTAGTACATGGGTTTATTCTAAGTACTGGAGATTTTCCGTTTCTTGTAATTCTTGGACTTTTTTTTTCGTGGATAGTAGTACTGGAAAGATCATCTTTTTAAATTCTCATAAAGCTTATGCATTGAAAGTTTATCGTCTTCCTTCTTCAATGAGTGTTTTTGCTTTACAAAATCTTAATAAGATTGGTTTGATCTGGTTAAAAAAGTATACTCAAACCTTAAGTACTATTTCATTACACTTATATAAATATCAATCTGGTAGATGTTTTTGTTGTAATAAGCTATTTAGCGATGTTGGTCCTAGAAGTACTAAAATTATTAAATTGGCTACAATTAATTATGGTAAGTACTTAAATAATTGTTGTTTAGTTCATAAGTATTGTGTTCTATTTATTTAAAAATTTATTGTTCTTTGTATATTTGTTTTTATGATGAGTCCTAAACGAACTAAATTTCGTAAGTATCACAGAGGTAAAATGCGTGGTAAAGTTAAACTTAGATAAATTTATAGTTTATTAACTAAATAGTCTTTATGTTTTAATTTTTTTATTATTTCAAAGATATTTGGTACTTTTTAGATAAGGTTAGCTTTGGTGAATTTGGGTGTGTGATACGTTCTAGGTCGTCTTTATCTACAAAATGTTAGGTGTATCCTTTTTGAAGTTATATTAAACTTAACATCTTGTTGATTTTGTATGTTTTGGATAATATTTATTTTATTTTTAAAGTTGTCTAAAACTTTACACTTATATAAAGTATCTTTTACCTTTTTCAGATATGGAGTGAACGTAATTTAGCAATTTCGGTTTTTGCTTTTGATCTAAGTTTTTAGATGTATTTTTAATATTTAAGCTTTATGTATTTAATGTACATGTATAGTTTTATCGAGGAAGTTAATTACTTTAATTACAAGCATGTGAATGTGGTTGGGTTACTTCGCGTCAGATAGAAGCAGCTTTGCGTTAGTTTATAAGATTAAAATTTACATATATTTTATACGATTTTTTTACTTTGATAAAGTATTATCTGATTACTTATTCCGTCGTGTTATTACTCGTTACGTTCGTAAAGGAGGTAAATTGTGGATTCGTATTTTTCCAGATAAACCCATCACTTTCCGTGCTGCGGAAACTAGGATGGGGTCTGGTAAAGGTAACGTAGAATATTGGGTTGCTGTTGTTAAACCGGGTAAGATCTTATATGAAATAGCTGGTATTTCTGAATCAATGTCTAAGTCTGCTTTGCGTATTGCTGCATATAAAATGCCAGTCTTGACTCGTATATTAGGTAAATAAACTCGATGTAGAAGTTTATTATTGTATATTTAAGCTAAGTTATTTTTCTATTTATTTTTTTATGATTCAGCCTCAGACTTACTTATCCGTTGCTGATAACACGGGTGCAAAGAAAGTAATGTGCATTCATGTTTTGGGTTCTAATCGTCGTTATGCTTTTTTGGGTGATGTATTAATTGGAGTTGTTAAGGTGAGTAATGTTTAGTTGTAGTTTTCACTGAATTAGATTTTTAATTTTCTATTTTTTTAAGAATAGATTTACCTTACAGATGCTATACCCAATATGTCTGTTAAAAAGTCAGATGTTGTTAGAGCTGTATTAGTTCGTACAGTTAAACCTTTACAAAGGGAAAGTGGTATGTTTATTAGATTTGATCAAAATGCAGTTGTTATAATTAATCCAGATGGATCTCCTCGAGGAACTTTGTGTTTTATAATAAGTTGTGGTTTTAAACTTTTTGTTTTATTCTTTTTTGGGTTAATGAAATGTTAATTTTATTCGTTCGTGTTTTTGGTCCGATTGCTCGTGAATTGCGTGAAAAGAATTTTTTAAAGATTATATCTTTAGCCCCTGAAGTTTTATAACATTCGCTTGGTCTGACAAATAATATTGAATTTTTGATGTTATGTCTTTTTATTATGCATAGATTAAGGAAATTTTATACTGACATAGTAGTTCCTAAACTTATTAATCAATTTGGTTATAAGTCTGTTAACGATGTCCCTAGAATTGAAAAGATAGTTGTTAATCGTGGATTAGATGAATCTTGTCAGAATAATAAGACTTTGGATGCTTTAGTTTCAGAGTTAACACAGGTTACTGGTCAACGTTTTTATGTTACTCGTTCTAAAAAAGCAATCTCTAATTTTAAGTTGAAACAAGATGTTCCAATAGGGATGTGTGTTACTCTTCGTAGGGATAAAATGTATTCTTTCTTTGACCGTCTTGTTAATTTGGCTTTGCCTCGTATACGTGATTTCCAAGGTGTTAAGTCTTCGGGTTTTGATAGATCTGGTGGTTTTAGTTTTGGACTTTCCGATCAATCTATGTTTCCAGAGATTGACTTTGATAAAATAAATAAGTTTAAAGGGATGGATATAGTTATAGTTACTACAGCAAAAACAAGAGATGAGACATACCTTCTTCTTAAAGAATTAGGGATGCCTTTTAAGTAAATGTTTTATATTTTATTTGAAGTTTGCATTTTTTTTACAATGATTTTTATGACTTCTAATGATTTGATTTCGTGAGTAAACTATTAATCTTTCATTTAAGTTAATTCTTTTTTCTTGGCTTTCTGAAGTCTTTTCATTTATTTAGATATGTTGACTCGTATTAGGAATGCTAATTTGGTGAGTTCCGAAAAGGTTTTAGTTCCTTATACGAAGGTTAATTCTGAGATTGCTAGGATACTAAAAGACGAAGGGTTTATTGAGTCTTTCGAGCAAACTTTTAATACTAAGTCATCAAATTCAAATAGTTTTCCGTTTATTTGCATTGTATTGAAGTTTAAAAAAGGTTTAAGACAAAAGCCTTATATATCTTTTATAAAAAGGATTAGTAAGCCGGGTTTGAGATCTTACGTTAATGCGAATAATATACCTAAAGTTTGGGGTGGTATTGGGGTTGCTGTTTTAAAAATGTTGTTGATAATCTACTTGTTATTTACTATTAGAACAATGGCTATTCCAGTAACTAGGTTTAGCTTATTTATTGTTTAGTTTTGATTTTATTTATTTTACTTTACTATTTTTTTTTGTTAAAATTAGTAAATTAGATTAGTTTACTTAGTTCACACATATCATTGTAAAACAATAATTTAATATCATGTATGAAGCATTCTAATTATTTTTAATGATATATATATTGTACTATTTTTTGTTGTTCTTTATGTTGACTCTTAGCTGTATACTTTGAGTGAGTTTGTACAGTTATACAAAATTCTTTATCATTTGGTTTATCAACTTCAAGTGGATTAATGACTAACAAAGAAGCTAAACTTAGGGGTCTTGGCGGTGAGGTTTTATTTTATATTTGGTAGTTTTTTTGTTTATAGTGTTTTTTTTTTCAAGTCTTAGTTTATATTATGAAGGTTCGTTCTTCAGTTAGAAAAATTTGTGAAAAATGTTTTTTTGTTCGTAGGAAAAACGTTTTAATGGTCATTTGTTTGAAACCCAAGCATAAGCAACGTCAGGGTTAATAACTTGTTATAATTGCCTGTGGCATTTATGGCAGAGTGGACGATAGCACGGGACTCATAATCTCGCTTGATGAAACATCGCTGGTTCGAATCCAGCTAAATGCATTAAGTATCTTATTTGTTGTGAGTTTAATATGCATTTTAATTAATTTATTTATTTATATTTATGACTTGAAGATTATTTATTTGAATTTTATTAGTTATTTGTATTATGTCAAAAAAAAGTTTAATTGAGAGAGAAAAGAAAAGACGTTTTTTAGTAGAAAAATTTTCTTTGTTGCGAAAGTCACTAAAGAATGATCTTGTTCATTCTAAAGATTTTGATGAAAAATTAAGTTTTTCTTTTAAGCTTCAGAAGTTACCAAGGAATAGTTCACCAACAAGACTTTTTTGACTCATTTGTTTTATTTGACTTCATATTTAGTTTTTTAATTTTCTAACTTTCTTAAGTATCAGTTTAACTTTATTCATAATAGATGTATGATTACTGGTCGGCCTAGGGGATTTTATAGGTTTTTTCGATTGTCAAGGCATGTTCTACGTGAGATGGCTCATTCTGCGGATTTGCCTGGTGTAACTAAGTCAAGCTGGTAATGTTATATTTTGGTTTTAGTATTTTTTTTTAATTTATTCGAATTACTATCTGTATACAACTCTTATAATTGATCCAGTGGTATGGGCGGGCGTCGCCAAGTGGTAAGGCGCAGGACTGTGACTCCTTTATTCGCGGGTTCGATTCCCGTCGTTCGCCTTAGTATTGTTATAATGAAGGGGCTCAGTAGCTCAGTGGTAGAGCAGGGGATTCATAAGCCCTTGGTCACAGGTTCGAGTCCCGTCTGAGCCAGAATCATTAATTAGCGTCTTTAGTTCAGTTGGTAGAACGTAGGTTTCCAAAACCTGATGTAGTAGGTTCAAATCCTACAGGACGTGAAGTTTGCCCCCATCGTCTAGAGGCCTAGGACATCTCCTTTTCACGGAAACAACGGGGATTCGAATTCCCCTGGGGGTATTTTGCGGGTATAGCTCAGTTGGTAGAGCGTAGTCCTTCCAAGTCTAATGTCGCGTGTTCGAATCACGTTGCCTGCTTTGTAAAGAATGTAAATGTTTTATTTTTTAAATTTTTTATGGGATTACCTTGGTATCGTGTACATACAGTTGTCTTAAATGATCCGGGTCGTTTAATATCAGTTCATTTGATGCATACTGCATTAGTTTCTGGTTGGGCTGGTTCTATGGCTCTTTATGAATTATCTATTTTTGATCCTTCTGATCTTGTTTTAAATCCAATGTGGCGTCAAGGCATGTTTGTATTGCCTTTTATGACTAGATTAGGAGTAACTAAGTCTTGGGGAGCTTGGAGTGTTGATGGTCAGCCTTTTTCAAATCCAGGTTTTTGGAGTTATGAAGGTGTTGCGGCAGCACATATTGTTTTATCTGGTTTACTTTTCTTAGCTGCTATTTGGCATTGGGTTTACTGGGATTTACAGTTATTTCGTGATCCAAGGACAGGGGATCCTGCTTTAGACTTGCCTAAAATATTTGGTATTCACTTGTTCCTTTCTGGTTTACTTTGTTTTGCCTTTGGTGCATTTCATGTTACTGGTTTATTTGGTCCTGGAATCTGGGTTTCTGATCCTTATGGGATTAGTGGTGGTGTTTCACCTGTAACTCCTTCTTGGGGTGCAGAAGGTTTTGATCCTTATAACTTTGGTGGCATAGCTTCACATCATATTGCAGCTGGTATACTAGGTATTATAGCTGGTCTTTTTCATTTAACTGTTCGTCCTCCTCAAAGACTTTATAAAGTTTTACGTATGGGGAATATTGAGACTGTTCTTTCTAGTAGTATTGCTGCTGTATTTTGGGCTGCATTTGTTGTTTCAGGAACAATGTGGTATGGTTCTGCTGCTACACCTATTGAGCTTTTTGGTCCAACTCGTTATCAGTGGGATAAGAATTATTTCCAAGAAGAAATTCAAAGAAGAGTTCAAAAAGGATTATCAAACGGTCTTTCAGCTTCTGAAGCTTGGAATACTATACCAGAAAAGTTAGCCTTTTATGACTATATCGGTAACAATCCAGCGAAGGGTGGTCTTTTCCGTTCTGGTCCTATGAATAATGGCGATGGTATTGCAGTAGGTTGGTTAGGTCATGCTTCTTTCTATGATAAAGAAGGTAATGAGTTATTTGTTCGTAGAATGCCTGCCTTTTTTGAGACATTCCCTGTTTTGTTAATTGATCAAAACGGAATCGTTCGTGCTGATATTCCATTCCGTCGTGCGGAATCGAAATATAGTATTGAACAAGTTGGAGTTACAGTTCGTTTCTTTGGTGGTGAGTTACATGGACTAAGCTTTAATGATGCTGGAACTGTTAAGAAGTATGCACGTCGTGCTCAACTTGGAGAAATATTTGAGTTTGATCGTGCTACTTTAGAGTCGGACGGCGTTTTTAGAAGTAGTCCTCGTGGTTGGTTTACTTTTGGTCACCTTTCATTTGCTTTATTGTTCTTTTTTGGTCATATTTGGCATGGTGGAAGAACTATTTTCCGTGATGTTTTTGCTGGAATTGATCCTGATTTAGAAGAGCAAATTGAGTTTGGTGCTTTCCAAAAATTAGGCGATATTACAACTAGAAAACAGACAGTTTAGTTTTGACTTCTTTTACACGTGTAAAGTTTATTTTATTATTTAATTTTTAAGTTATGGAAGCATTAGTTTATACATTTTGTGTGAAACGAAGTTGTAATTGTGTATGTTAAAGGTAAAAGAGTCCTATTTAACTGATGATTTATTGTTTTTGTGGGTGAGCTTCTTTTTATATTTAAAGTTTAGTTAAAGTAGCTTAACTTGCACTATATTTTATTTACGAGTATTTTCTTTGCAAAACGTTTGTTTATATACGGATATTTTGAAACATGATTTTTACTTATTATTTTTTGTTTTTGATGGAAATATTTTTTATAATTTTTTTCTGAGCTTTATGCATTTAATTTAACTTTGCAAGTGAAGTTCTTTAAGGAAAGTTTTCTTTTACTTACCTATTAATAGGTACTCTTGGTATTATTTTCTTTGCTATTTTTTTCCGTGAACCACCACGTATTGTAAAAGTTAGTTAGTTTTCCTCATATATGAAGTTTTGTTTATTATGTTATTTTATCAATTAATGATTTATGGATTTGTATTTTAGACTTTATTTTTAAGTTTTACTTTGGGTTTTATTTTCTTTACCTTGTTAAAATAGACATTTTTCTATGAGGTGGCTCTATTTGTTATTTTTCGGAGATTTTTCATCTGCTCAGATTCTTATTATTATGAGATTGAAAAGCTTTATGTACTTAGAAGTGCGTGTAAAGCTTGGTGAACGGATTCCCGATTCGTTTAGTCTTTTTTTGAGTTAACGTATTTATTATAAAAAAGTATTATTTTATCAATATAATACAAAACTTTAGCCCTAGTTTAGAGTTAAAGTATTTGCTTCATATTATAGTTTTAATTTGTCCAGTTTACAGGTAGATTATCTAAGATTAGTGTTGAATTGTAGATCTCTAAAATAATCGTTAAAAATACAGCAAATAATCCCATAAAAATACCCATTACTACAGTTGTTCCCCATCCAGGCGCTACTTTTCCGTATTCAGAATTTAGTGGTTTAAGTAAGGTTCCTAATGGCGTAACTTTGCCTTGACTATTTGATAATTTGCTTTTTGATAAATTTGTCATATTTTGATTTTATAAAATGTAATTTTACTTTCTTTTCTTTATTTTTTTAGTCTTCGTTTTCTTGGAAAGGGTCTCTTAGCTCTTTTGATTGTGGTCCGAATCCCGTCATTATCGAAAAGATTGTAACGCTAATAAAAGCACTAGATATGAATATAGTTGAAAAAAATGATGTAATATCCATAAAACATCGTTAATTTACTTTTACATCATTCTTCTTAATCTGAGGCTTGTGTTTTGGCTTCATTTATATAGTCTATTATAATATCTGCGACGTCTTTTAATCAGATTTCTAATCAATATTGTTGATTATGTTGTAGATCTTTTTTATATTCTTTTTATGTGATTTAGTTTTATAAATTTCGGATTTATGAACGTATATTTTATATCCTTGTTTCTACATCGAGGACATTATAGCTGTCATGAGATATTTGTAGACTCTTTCATTGTACTATTTGTTGATATTTATAAACTTTTCTTTAATTTGTGAATAACTTAATTTAATTTTGACACTTTTTAACAAAATATATGGGTAAAATTTACGATTGGTTGTGCGGTTCGTTTTTAATTTAACTTAACTCTACTTTTACTTTTATTTGGCTCTATTTTTCACTAGCATAGTTTTTAAAAGCCTTTTGGTATACGACTATAATTTATAATTTTGTTTTCATCGTTACGTAACTACTTCTTTAGTAAATTGAGGTCGTTTTTCGCTGAGAGTAACCTATTTCTTACCGGTGATGGAAAAAGGTCTATTTACCATTAACATTTTTGTGTTTATTTTATTTCTAATTTTGTTTAGTTATCTTTGTTTTAATTATCTAATGCATAAAATATTTTTATTTAAGTTTATTAGAAACGAATTTCAGGAGTTTTTGGTTTCTCCTTTTAGGAAGTGCATTATATTTTACAAAACCATGCACTATATTCTCAATATCGGGAATTATTAGAAGCATTATGAAGTTAAAACTTCATGTTTTGTTTTGAAGGGATTCGTATGTTTTACCTTACCGAAGAGCGTTTGGAAATTCAGTCTATTGCAGATGATATAACTAGCAAGTATGTTCCGCCTCACGTTAATATTTTTTATTGTTTAGGTGGAATTACGTTTACTTGTTTTATTATCCAAGTGGCTACAGGATTTGCTATGACATTTTATTATAGACCTACTGTTACTGAAGCTTTTTTGTCTGTTCAGTATATAATGAATGAAGTTAACTTTGGTTGGCTTATTCGTTCAATGCATCGTTGGTCTGCTAGTATGATGGTTTTGATGATGATTCTACATGTTTGTAGAGTTTATTTAACTGGTGGTTTTAAAAAGCCGCGTGAACTTACATGGGTTACAGGTGTTATTTTAGCTTGTCTTACTGTTTCTTTTGGCGTTACTGGTTATTCTTTACCTTGGGATCAAATTGGATACTGGGCTGTAAAAATTGTAACTGGTGTTCCTGAGGCTATTCCCGTTATTGGTTCTTTTTTGGTCGAGTTATTACGTGGTAGTTTAAGTGTTGGTCAGTTTACTCTTACTCGTTTTTATAGTTTGCATACTTTTGTTCTTCCTTTACTAACTGCCGCATTTATGTTGGCCCATTTTCTGATGATTCGAAAACAAGGTATATCTGGTCCTCTATAACTTTGTCTTTTGCGTTTATGAATATGAATGTTAAAATGTTTTTGTTTTTTGATTTTTTATTTTTAAGTTTATTTTAATATGACAACAATTTCAAATTCAAATATAGGTACCATTATACAAATTATCGGTCCGGTTATGGATATATCTTTTCCTCCTGGTAAAATGCCTAGTATCTATAATTCTTTAATTATCGAGGGAAAAACAGGATCTGGAGATAATATAAAGGTTGTTTGTGAGGTACAGCAGCTTTTAGGTGATAATGTCGTTAGAGCAATTGCGATGAGTGCAACTGATGGTTTACAACGTGGGATGAAAGTGGTTGATACTGGAGCTGCTTTGAGTGTTCCTGTTGGCTCAACTACTTTAGGACGTATTTTCAATGTACTAGGTGAGCCTGTTGATCAAATGGGTAGTGTTGATTATAGTAAAACTCTTCCTATTCACCGTTTAGCTCCTTCTTTTATAGATTTGGATACTAAGTTAGCTATTTTCGAAACGGGTATTAAGGTTGTTGATTTATTAGCTCCATATCGTCGAGGTGGAAAAATCGGTCTGTTCGGTGGTGCCGGTGTTGGTAAGACAGTACTTATTATGGAGTTAATTAATAATATTGCTAAAGCTCATGGTGGTGTTTCAGTTTTTGGTGGTGTGGGCGAGAGAACGCGCGAAGGTAACGATTTATATCAAGAAATGAAAGAGTCGGGGGTTATTAATGCTTCAAACTTAAAGGAATCTAAAGTGGCTTTAGTTTATGGTCAGATGAATGAGCCTCCCGGAGCTAGAATGCGTGTGGGTCTTACAGCGTTAACTATGGCAGAATATTTTAGAGATGTAAATAATCAGGATGTTCTGTTATTCATAGACAATATTTTTAGATTTGTACAAGCTGGTTCAGAGGTTTCGGCCTTATTGGGTCGTATGCCATCAGCGGTTGGTTATCAGCCGACTTTAGCTACAGAGATGGGTGGTTTGCAAGAGCGTATTACATCGACTAAAGATGGGTCAATTACTTCTATTCAAGCCGTATATGTGCCTGCCGATGATTTAACGGATCCTGCTCCTGCTACTACTTTTGCTCATTTAGACGCTACAACTGTACTATCAAGGAATTTAGCTTCAAAAGGTATTTACCCAGCAGTTGATCCACTTGATTCTACTTCTACTATGTTACAGCCTTGGATCGTAGGTGAGAACCACTATAATACTGCTCAGTCTGTTAAGAGAACTCTACAAAGATATAAGGAACTACAAGATATTATTGCTATTTTAGGATTAGATGAATTATCTGAGGAAGATAGATTAGTTGTCTCACGTGCTAGAAAGGTTGAGAGATTTTTATCTCAACCTTTCTTCGTTGCTGAAGTTTTCACAGGTTCTCCAGGTAAGTATGTTAGTTTGTCAGATACAATAGCAGGCTTCAAACTTATTCTTAGCGGAGACCTTGATGATCTTCCGGAACAAGCCTTTTATTTAGTTGGAGGTTTAGATGAAGCTATTGCTAAAGCTTCTACTCTTTCTTAGTTTTTTTTTAGTTTGGTTACGAGTTGTCTTTATTTTTTTTATGAGTTTAGAAGTTTCAATTAGTACGAGATGTATGTTGCAAAAGTATTTGTTAAGATAGAGTTTTTTTAGGAATTTGTTTTAAGTTTCTATTTTATATTGTAATTTTTATTATTAATTGTCTTGTCTGTATTTATTTGGGCTAGAATTCATTTATTTATTTTTTAAACTATTTTTTGCAGAACATTTTTGAAGTAATTTTTTTTACTATGGATTTCCTGTTGTTTTTTTATTCAACTTGTAAGCTGTATGCAATTGGTGAATGCATGTACAGTTTTAAAAGGGTTAATATTTTCTACTTTACTAGTTCCGGATCGTGTTTTTTGGAGAAGTACTGCTAAAGAGATTATACTTCCAACTTTATCAGGCCAGATGGGAGTATTGAAAGATCATATTCCGTTGCTTACTGGTCTTGATACAGGTTTGATGAAGGTTCGATCAGAGTCAGATTCGCGTTGGATCATTATGGCTGTAATGGGAGGTTTTGCTTTAGTTAATAATAATAAAGTCACTATTCTTGTTAATGAGGCAGAATTAGGTTCTGATATTAATTATGAGCAGGCAGAGCAAGATTATTTGCAAGCTAAATCTTCTTTGGATAATCTTATGACTTCTGATGGTAAGGATAAATTAGAAGCTGTACTTCGCTTTAAAAAGTGTAAGGCTAAGTTTGTTTGATATTTTTTGTTTTATTATTTTACGGTAAATTTTTATATTGTTTATTTTTTTTAATAATCTAACTCATTTAAGACAAGTTGTTGAAGAAATCAGAAATTTAAATTAGTCTATTTATTTAAGCAATGTATATTTAGTATTTTAAAATCATTTTAGTTTTTATTAGTTTTTTGTTATTACAACTACTATTTAATATTAAATATTTATTTTTAGTCTAAAGTATATAAGGAATAACTTTAATTAAAACTCCGAAGGAGTCAAAAGAGTATTGTTGTAATTTTTATATCTTGTCCGGTAAGTGGTAAGTGAAATTAATTTTAAAAGTTTTAAATACGTATAGACTAAATTATGCGTTTACCTTTTCACCAGTTTCATTTTGTGCCTTATAGATAGCTTCAGCACAGAAAAGGAAACGATCACGCCAACGCATGAAAGACTGTGAATTTACGTTTTCATCATCCTTTGTAAAGTCTAAACCACCACGTAAACACTCATAAACAGCACGTCCGTAGTTCTTAGCAGAAAGACCTAACTTAGGTTTAATAGTACAGCCCAGTAACGGTCTTCCATATTTGTTAAGTTTATCACGTTCAACTTGAATACCATGAGGAGGACCCCAGAAAGTTTTAACGTATGCAGGTGGAATACGTAAGTCTTCCAAACGTAAAGCACGTAAAGCTTTAAAACCAAAAACGTTACCTACAATAGAAGTTAACATATTTGTAACAGAATTGAAACGGTGCCTTATATTTATATTTTATTGTGTCTGTTTTTAATTCGGTTTTTGAAATTATTCTCTAATTTTTTATTTTTTTTAGTTAAATTATTAAGAGTTTCTCCGTATTATCAGATTGATAATCTTAATATTCCCGATGAAAGGTATTTAAAGTTATAGCATATAATTTAAATAAAAAAACATGTCACCTCAAACTGAAACTAAAACAGGAGCTGGCTTTAAAGCTGGAGTTAAAGATTATCGTCTTACTTATTACACACCTGATTATCAGGTAAGAGAAACTGATATCTTAGCTGCATTTCGTATGACTCCTCAACCAGGTGTTCCTGCTGAAGAATGTGGGGCTGCTGTTGCGGCAGAGAGTTCTACAGGAACTTGGACTACTGTATGGACTGATGGTTTAACTCAATTGGATAAATATAAGGGCCGTTGCTACGATTTGGAACCGGTACCTGGAGAAAGCAATCAATATATCGCTTATGTTGCTTACCCTATTGATCTTTTTGAAGAAGGTTCTGTTACAAATATGTTAACTTCTATTGTAGGTAACGTTTTTGGTTTTAAAGCTTTACGTGCTTTACGTTTGGAAGACTTACGTATTCCACCTGCATACGTTAAAACTTTCTGGGGTCCTCCTCATGGTATTCAAGTTGAACGTGATAAACTTAACAAATATGGAAGACCGTTACTGGGCTGTACTATTAAACCTAAGTTAGGTCTTTCTGCTAAGAACTACGGACGTGCTGTTTATGAGTGTTTACGTGGTGGTTTAGACTTTACAAAGGATGATGAAAACGTAAATTCACAGTCTTTCATGCGTTGGCGTGATCGTTTCCTTTTCTGTGCTGAAGCTATCTATAAGGCACAAAATGAAACTGGTGAAATTAAAGGTCATTATCTTAATGCGACAGCAGGTAACGTTGAAGAAATGTATAAGCGTGCTGTTTTTGCTGCACAGATTGGTGTTCCGATTGTTATGCATGACTATTTAACTGGAGGCTTTACTGCTAATACTTCTTTAGCTATGTATTGTCGTGATAATGGTTTATTACTTCATATTCATAGAGCTATGCACGCGGTTATTGACCGTCAAAGAAATCATGGTATTCACTTCCGTGTTCTAGCAAAAGCGCTTCGTATGTCTGGTGGTGACCATCTTCATTCAGGTACTGTTGTTGGTAAACTAGAAGGTGAACGTGAAGTTACTTTAGGATTTGTTGATTTAATGCGTGATGCATATGTTGAGAAAGACCGTTCACGTGGTATTTACTTTACTCAAGACTGGTGTGGTCTTGGTGGTACAATCCCAGTTGCTTCTGGCGGTATCCATGTTTGGCATATGCCAGCACTTGTAGAAATCTTTGGTGATGATGCTTGTCTTCAGTTCGGTGGTGGTACTTTAGGACACCCTTGGGGTAATGCTCCTGGTGCAGTTGCAAACCGTGTTGCTTCTGAAGCTTGCGTTCAAGCTAGAAATGAAGGACGTGACCTTTCTCGCGAAGGTGGTGATGTTATCCGTGAAGCTTGTAAGTGGAGTCCAGAACTTGCTGCAGCTTGTGAAGTTTGGAAAGAGATTAAATTTGAATTTGAGACTATCGACAAACTATAAATTGTTTTACTTTTGTTAAAGTTTCGTTTCGTTTTTTAATACTTTTACTTTTCTTTTAATAGGACTAATACTAAAATTGATTCATTTTTATTTATATGGCTGTTCCTAAGAAAAAAACTTCTCGATCTAAACGCGACATTAGAAGAAAATCATGGGAAAGGAAGATTACAAAACAGGTACTAATTGCTTTATCAATGGGTAAGGTTTTTGAATCTAAAAAATCTAAGAGTTTTATTTTCCCTTCTTCTTTTAACCTTTAAGTTGTGATAATTTTCTTTTTCTTTTCTTTATGTCTCATTCTGTAAAAATTTATGATACATGTATAGGTTGCTTTTGAGCTTTTAAAAAATTTGGAATATATATATCATCAGGTTTTCCTTACTTGATTTCCTTCATAATATATTTACACGTATTAATTTTCTTTGGTGTGACCTTATATTGTCTTATTATATTTAATATTGAAGGCTTATATAATTATTTATTATTTTATGATTTTCGCATTTATGTTCTACCTTTACTAAATTTGTATTGTAGATAGAAAGCCTTTTGTAGTTTACTATCTGCTTTAAGGGTTTGTAAAGAGATTTATTATTCTACTTTTTTACACAGTGTGTGCGTGCATGTCCTACAGATGGTTTTGCCTAAAACTTTTATAATTTTAGTTTTCTTTTTATTTCTTGTGTATTTCAGTTGCTATATTTTCGTTTTATTACATCTGTTTAAAGCTTAAATTTATTGGATTAGTGAAATTCATGATGTTTTGTTATATTTGATTAGGTTTGGAGTCTTTTTTGCTTCTTAGATTAAATTCAAAATTCTAATTCTTTTGTATTTTTGTTTAATTTGATTGATGTAAATCACTTTCGTCAAAGGTTATCAGTGTTTTTGAATTTGAGCCGTATGTTTTGTTTGACTTGTCCGGATCTTTGAGGAAATTTTTTTTACTCGACTTTTGGAAATGGTACCTTGGAATGGCTGTAAAGCTGGGCAGATTGCTTCTTCTCCGAGAACTGAAGATTGTGTGGGATGTAAGCGTTGTGAGTCTGCTTGTCCTACAGATTTTTTAAGTGTTCGTGTTTATCTTGGTTCCGAAACAAGTCGTAGTATGGGATTAGCATACTAGTTTGTTTTTAATTTGGGTTAGTTTTTAAGCTTTAGTTTTTTACTTTTTTGTTTTTATGTTCATTTTTAAAAGATATTTTTAAGATTTATTTTTATGGAAAAAACTCTTTTTTATAAGAACGTTGGCAGAATGTGTATAATATTATTTTGTAAATGAATTAATTTACTACAGTTCCTTTTATTTATGAGGATTTAAAAATTACTTTTTAAGGAAGTCTTCTGTAGCTAATGTTAATATTGTGCCTGGAAATGGCAATATTATTATTAATGGTAAACCTTTAGAGAGTTATTTTCAAAACAACTCTATGTGTGGTTTTTATATTAGATTTATCTTCCTTATTTCTCGATTTTAGGTATTCTTTAGTTTTGTTAAATGATTGTCTATTTTTTCGATTATTAAACTTGTTAGTTTGACTTTTTTAGATATTTTAATTGTTTATTTGTAACAATTTTTTTTTTCCTTATTTCTAAAAGTTGTGACTATTTTTTTGTTCTCCTTTATTAGTTTTAGGAGTGCAAGGAAGTTTTGATATACTTATCAAAGCAAGTGGGGGTGGAATCAATGGACAAGCTCAAGCAGTTATGAGTATTTTGAATTATTCCGTTTGTGTATACTTTATTGATTTTCTTTTTTTTTTATTAAGAAATAAACTGGGTATATTTTTTTAAGTTAGCTATTTCTAGGGTTTTATATCAATTAGTTGCTAGAGATTCTTCTTTAAAACTGAAGTCTGAAGGTTTTTTGAGTCGAGATTGTCGTTGTAAGGAAAGAAAAAGTTCGATATATGCCTTATTAGGAAGTATTTTATTTTTATTTATTTGCTCTTAAAACAAGTATGCCTTGTTTATTGTTATGCTTTTATTTAAAAATTTCGTTTTTTTGCTCATATCTCTTTTTTACTAAGGTTTTTTAAATTTGATTTTATTCTTAAAGATTCTTGTGTTCTAAAGCTGAATAGTATATGCTTTGTTCAGTTTGTTAACAGTAATTTTTTATTACTAGTTTTATAATATGGATTAAGGAAAGCTAGAAAAGCTCCTCAGTTTTCGAAGCGATAGGTTTTGGGATTTAATTGTTTAAGTTTGTTAGTTTTGTGGATTTTATAGTTGAATGTTGGATTTGTTGGAGTTTATTTGAGACTTTTTATTTTATTTTAATTTTATTTTTTTATGTCAAATAAAGTTGATCAGATATTGGAAGATCTAAAGTCTATTAGTTTGTTAGAAGCATCAGAATTAATAGTTAAGATAGTGTGAGTTAAGAATTTTTATTATCTTGTTGATTTAATTCTTTTGGTTTTTTATGTTGTTTTAACTTGTTATCTTTTAATAGATTAATTTGAGCAAACTTTTGGCGTAGATGCAACTGTTTCACGTGCTCCTTCTTTCGTTGATTCCGTTTCTTCTACTTCGGGTGGTGTGAAGGCTGAGTCCAAGTTGCGGGTTAAATAGTCCATAATTTTACGTCCTTTTATATTGAGAAGGATATAAGGTTGCACTAACCTTACCTCATATTGACGGATTTTATAGCGTAAGTGAAAAGATCTTAGCAAGTCAATAAAAGCGGGATACTTTAGTTTTCTACGCATGTTTACCGCAAGAGCCAGTTATCAGGAATAGATGAGATAGTAGGATCCAAACGCGACGTAGAAAGTTTATAATAGACTAAGTGATTATGTTTAATTAGATAACTAGATCCGGTAGGATGTATCTATATCTTGGAATAGAACATTAGTGTTAATAATACCGGGGGTTTGCCTGAACTATTACCTGATGATTATTTAGGGAAATTATGGAGATATTATCAACTGATTTTATTGGTTTTCTTTTGGAAGGGTTAATACTAGTAATAGTATTAATTTCCCTTTAGAGTCGGGTATGGTGTTCTTTCCTGAATACGTCGTTCATGAATGTTATAGAAAGTGAGATGAGGATTCTTGTATGGTTGGTTTCATGAACGTTAGTGCCACAAGATGAAACATATGATGGTTTTCATATTTTAAAATATGATTATTTGGCGGAACTCAATTTAACATTCGAGATATTTTAAATCACTAAAGAAGTATTTAGTTATTTGTAGGTTCTTGTAACCATAGTAACGACTTTCTTTGTCTTATGTTTAAAACTAAAGCGATTTATATAAATTTCTAGAAGGTTATTTTGCGAGCCGTGTACTCTGAGAAGGGTATGCACGGGTCCCATGGGGGGGGTAAGAGTGATTTTATCCTCTACCAAGAGATGTTGAGGAGAAGACTGAATTTAATGTTATCATAAAGGATGTTCCTACCGCTAAAAGAATTACGGTTATTAAAGTTGTTCGAAGTTTAACTTCTTTAGGATTAAAAGAAGCTAAAGATTTAATAGAAAGTGTTCCTAAGCAAGTTTTAGATAATGTTTCAAAAGAAAAGGCTGATGAAAGTAAGAAACTGTTAGAAGAGGCTGGTGCTGTAGTTGTTGTTGAGTAAGTCGAAGAGATATTAAGTTTTTTTGGTTTAAATGATTTTTTTTAATTTTACTATTTTATTATTTATAATATTCTTATGAACGTATTTATTTTAGGTTTTCAATTAGCATTATCGGCTTTAGTTTTGCTTTCTTTTTTAATGCTTATATTTGTTCCTGTTGTTTTTGCTTCTCCTGATGGATTAACAAACAATAAGAATTATATTTTATTAAGTGTTATTTTGTGGACGGTTTTGGTACTTACTGTTGGTGTTTTAAATTTTTTCGTGGTTTAGTCTAATATATTGTGTAGTACTACAAGTATTAGTTTAGATTAATTGTTAATTTAATTCAAGGATATATTGTTTGTATTAAGAATTTGTCTTAATTCTCTTTTTTGTTGTTTATAAGTTTTAGTCTTAATAGTCATATTGTTATTTTTACATACATATTTTTATAACTGATTTATTTGCTCGAATATCATATGATAATTTATGGATGAGATTGTATAAGTTGTCTGTTTCGAGAAGTTTCCGTACTGTTAATTGCTTCTTTTCTGTTTTTAAATTTCAGAGTGTTTCAATTTCTAAGGCTTTTTCTATTGGTAATTTGGTTCGTTCTTTTTTAATTAGAAATTCTTTGTGTTGACTTGTTACGTTTTTCTTTTTGAAAGATTAATTAATTTATTTTATACTTTGTGTCTAGTTGAACATTTATGAAAAGTTGACGGCTTCTAATATATTGTTTTTTGTTAAAACTTTGTCTGATTCTTTTAGTTCACGTTATCGGTTGGTTAGTGAGTTTTCTGATTTTGAGCAGTTAGGTTCCTCTTTTAAGGAACTTCATTTTGCCGTGAGACAATTAGAATTTGAAATTATAGGACCCAACCTATCTTCTAATTTATGGAAAGGTTATTTGGAAATTTGTGGAAAAAGTGCGCAATTTGATTTGAACATGATACAGTTTTTTCCAAAAAATCTACGTATTTTGAATAGTAAAATACTTACTTGTTTAAATTGTAAATCATTATGTATGAAACTAGTATTTCAAGTTAGGTTGTGTCTCTTTTTAAAGTTTATTACTTTTTGATCGGATTGATTTATTAAACCTTATTTGTATTTAAATCGAAAACGTGATATTAGCTCATCTTTTGTAAAGAACATTGTTTTTTCTTGAGTATATTTTATTTGTTTACTTTATTTTGTGTGGCTATTTTTATATTTTGTCTTTTATGTCTGAAATCCCTTATCTTCTTTATAGAAAAAATTGATGATTTCAATTCAGTTGTACATTGGAGTATTTGTTCAGCTTCTGGTTTTACAACTTTTATGCTTTTAAAGAAAGCTTTTTCTGAGTTGGATATTTTTGATAAGTTATAAATAGGTATTTATAAAATTTTTAATTTTAAATTTTTCGACTCTTTCCTGTGTGCTTTATTTTTTGAATTTTTCCTTGTTTATCATTTATCGGAGAAGGAGGGATTTGAACCCTCGGTAACGTTCGTTACGCTGGTTTTCAAGACCAGTACTTTAAACCACTCAGACACCTCTCCAAAAAGTCGGGATAACAGGATTCGAACCTGTGACCCTTGCATCCCAAATGCAATGCGCTACCAAACTGCGCTACATCCCGTACGTTGAATATAAGTTGAGTTTGTATAAAAAACATAGTGAATATTTTTGAATATTATTATTAATTCAAGTTTATGAAAAACTTTACTACATATTTGTCTGTTGCTCCTGTTGTTAGTCTGATTTGGCTGACTCTTTTAGCTGGATTCCTTATCGAATTAAATCGTTTTTTCCCTGATGCGTTGGTATTTTAACTATTAATAAGGTAACTTAATTTGTTTCCTTACTTATAAAAGGTAATAATCCTAGAATACGAGATTGTTTAATTAGTGAGTTTTTTACTTGTTTTTGCAGTAGTAAAAGTTATTAAGGTAATTATATTGATTACATTTTACTTTTATTGTTTTTATATGTTTTTCGTCTCTCATGTTTTTAAATCTCTTTATTACGGATTAAAATAATTTTACTTTGTTTTTTTTATTTTTTACTTTTATTATTATCGAAAAGACTTTGTTAGTGTACGGTGTTGTTTTGATGTCAGTTTAGTTAGATGTCTTGGAAGTAGTTTTCCCTGTATCGTTATGTATTTCCGTAACAAATATATATTTTTATAATCTAGGAAATCAGATTTTTAAGATAAACTGTTTTCTTTTTTTTCCAATTTAGTACTTATTCGTTTGGTTAATAATATATTTTTGGATAATACTTAAATTCTCTGCTTTTATATTAACGTTGAATTTTATGTTAAGGATTATCATATATTTAAAGCAAATTAAAAATTAATTTTGTCTTTAAATGTCAATTTGACGGTATTTCTCAATTCATAAATAAAATGACTAATATTTATTTTGTATATGTTTTTTTGTATTCTAAGATGCTATCTTTTAGTATGTTTTCTGCTTCATTAGTGAATGTTTTAGTTGAATTTATTATTTCTTTAAAGTTAGGTTTTGTATTGTTTATATACTCTCTTAGTCCAGAAAGAAATCCTTTTACTTCATCGACTTGAATACTGTCTAAATAACCATTGATTCCTGTATAAATTGTTGCTACTTGATCAGCTACATTTAGCGGCGAAGATTGCGATTGTTTTAGAAGTTCACGAAGTCTTGCTCCACGTGCTAATTGGTTTTGAGTAGCTTGATCTAGGTCGGACGCAAATTGTGAGAAGGCCTCTAACTCGGCAAATTGCGCAAGTTCTAGTTTTAATTTACCAGCAACTTGTTTCATTGCTTTAATTTGTGCTGCAGATCCTACCCTTGATACTGATATACCTACGTTAATAGCTGGTTTTATACCTGAGTTGAATATGTCTGCTGATAGGAATACTTGTCCGTCAGTAATTGAGATTACATTCGTAGGGATATAAGCTGATACATCTCCTGCTTGTGTTTCTACTATCGGTAATGCAGTCATACTTCCTTCTCCTAATTCATTGCTTAGTTTTGCTGCTCTTTCTAGTAGGCGTGAGTGTAAGTAGAATACATCTCCAGGATACGCTTCCCTTCCTGGTGGACGACGTAATAATAGTGACATTTGTCGGTAGGCTTGAGCTTGTTTTGATAGATCATCATAAATTACTAGTGTATGACGACCAGAATACACTTTGGTTAATAGTTATTGCTATTACCATTTAAACTGTACATGATTTGTATCATACGGCTTTATGCAAGTATTTTGCATTGCGAATTTAATATGTTTGCGTTAATTTTGTTCGCTCGTTTGTTTTTGTATTGTAAAATGTTTCGTTTTAATATTTTATATCTGTATATCACAATATTAATTATGTTTAAACACAAAGTTTACTTTAATCTCCTTGTATTCAATTTTATTGTTATTTTATTTTATATTTTATAATATTTTTTGCTTTTTTTTTTATAGAAACGACTTATTCATATATATTGGTATTATAATTAAGTTTCGATTGATTTTTTTCATATCGCACTAAAGTATTCTGCTAATGCTGCTCCTGTATATGGTGCTAAGTATTGTAGTGTTGCTGGTGCATCCGCGTTTTCTGCTACAATTATTGTATATTCCATCGCTCCTTTTTCTTCTAGAGTAGTAAGAATTTGGGCAACAGAGGATGCTTTTTGTCCAATAGCTACATATACGCATATTACGTTTTCGCCTTTTTGATTTAGAATAGTATCAGTCGCAACAGCTGTTTTACCTGTTTGTCTGTCTCCGATTATTAGTTCTCGTTGTCCTCGTCCTATTGGAATCATTGCATCGATAGCTACTAATCCTGTTTGTAAAGGCTCATAAACTGAACGTCTTGATATGATTCCGGGTGCTGGTGATTCTATTAAACGAGTTTTAGTACTTGAGATTTCTCCTTTTCCATCAATAGGTCGTGCTAATGCGTTTACAACACGTCCTAAGAAGTTTTCTCCAACTGGTATCTGAGCAATTTTACCAGTCGCTTTTACAGAAGCACCTTCCTGTAATGAAAGTCCGTCCCCCATTAATACTGCTCCTACGTTATCTGCTTCTAGATTTAAAGCTATTCCTACAGTACCTTCGTCGAACTCTACCAGTTCACCTGCCATTACTTTTTCTAATCCATATATTCTTGCGATCCCGTCGCCAACTTGAAGTACTGTTCCTACATTGAAGATTTTTACTTCTTGGTTATACTTTTCTATTTGTTGACGGATTATTTTGCTTATTTCATTTGGACGAATTTTAACCATATTTTATAAAAAAAAAATCATTTTACAGGTAAAGTTTTTTAAAGTTCATGATTTCTGTGTTAATTTAATTGTTGTCTTCTTTATACCTTTGACTGTTTTTTATCGTTTAAAATTTGATAGTTTTTCGGTGTTTTGTAAGACTATTTTCTTTTGTACATTTGAATTTAGATTTTGTTTTATCTTATGAAACTGAGCTTTGTCTTTTTTATCTCGTTCTCGAACATTAAATAATACTATAAATTTTAATGCTCTTTTTGTTTTAGTTTTTTCTCTCGACTTTTCTTTCGAACAAATATATTACGTGAGTTCTCTTTTATTAATGACTGAAACAAATTTTAGTTGTAATAAGCTTATTAGATATAGTTACGCTTTTGCGTTTTGTGATGTGTTTTTATCTGTTGTTTAGTTCTACTTACGTTTTCTATTTGGACTTCAACTGCTTTTACAAATGCCATATCGTTTAAATTGCTAAAACTTCGTTAGGCCTTGACCCACGTTCTATATCATACATAAATATTTTTATATGACATAATTCTGCTATTATATTCTTAATTAATTTCTTAAAATATTGAGATAACCTTTCTTTGATGTGTTCGGTTAATTTCACAGTAGTGAAACTTATTTTTATTTTTATTTGCTTCTATATTTATTTATTAGCTTTTATAATTCATCTATATTTTAAAAAGTGAATTACTTCAATATGGATTAAAGTTTTTTTACTATTTCCATTTTAAGAGACTATTTATAATCGTACCACTTCTGTTAAGCATTTTTCTTCTTCTAGTTTTATTGTATATAATGTTGTTTCTTTTAGACGTTTTATGTCGTTTTCTGCTAAGTTGATTATCTTATTTGCGGCTTGTTTTGCTATGCTAGTTCCTTGATTGCGTATCTGTTCTGCTTTTATCTTAGCTTTTTGTAATTGTTCTTTGGCAAATGACAAATTTTCACTTGCTTGTTGGAATCTAGCTTCGGCATCCTCTAACGTTTTTAAGATAGTGTTTTTTCTGCTTGTTACAATATCACTTATTATAGTCAATTTTTGCTAAATAATCCGTACTTGTAGTTTTTCTACATACGGCTTTTGATTTAAAATCATGTATATGATTCTATATATTTATCTTTTTAGCACTATTATATTAATGCTTATTCACGTTTATGTTTTAAGCCGTACATTTTTCCTATTGTTTTAGTTATTTTGTTTGTTTTTATTTTAAACTTTTCTTTTTATAAACTTGTTTCATATATTTTTATTTCTGTACTTTTGTCTTGAGTTTTTCCAAACAATTTATTTTATGGCTCGTTTAATTTTGTATTTGTGCTTAATATATTCTTAGTTGAGCGTTTTCGTGTCAAAAATAAAGGCTTTCCGTAGTAAACTAATACTCCTATTACTACTGCTAAGTTTAATACATTTGTTTCAAGTATATCAGTATTTATTCCAAAACCTTCGCTATGTGCTATTATATTTATCAAGCTTGCATTTAATATTGTCACGGTTTTTCTCCATAATTTTTGCATATTAGAAGGCAATTATTTAAGTCAAGACGATGACCTTGTCTTAAGTCTAAATTTTAGTCTTTATACAAATGGGTTAGCAAATATTATAGCTAATGCTACAACTAGTCCGTAAATTGTTAAAGCTTCCATAAATGCTAATGATAGTAGTAGTGTACCACGAATTTTACCTTCTGCTTCTGGTTGACGAGCTAATCCTTCGATAGCTTTTCCTGAAGCAGTTCCTTGTCCTATTCCGGGACCAATCGCTCCTAGACCTATAGCTAAACCAGCACCTATAACTGATGCTGCACAAATAATTGGGTTCATAATAATCTCCTTTTAAAAATACTAGTATTGTTTCATTCAGATCGTTTTGTTTGAAGTTTATCTTAAACTAAAATAGCTAACCATCAATAACTTATTGCGTACTTTATATTTTTATCTACTAATGGTGTCCTTCCATTGCCTCGCCAATATATAATAAGTGATTTTTCCTTTATTTTTGCCTATAAAAATTTTGTAAGAAAAATTGATTAATATATGCTTATATACTCATAGATCCTGATAATGTTGCAAAGATAAGTGCTTGTATACCACTAGTAAATAATCCTAGGAAAATTAATGGAACTGGTACTACTAAAGGGACTAATGAAACAAGTTATAAATTAGTTAGATTATTTTTTTTATTAACTAAGGATAATTTTACTCAAGGTATTATTGTAGGAATAAAATCTGTTATATTCACATTACTGCTACTACAAGTTCGTCAGCTAAGATATTTCCGAATAGTCGGAAACTCAATGATAATGGTTTTGTGAAGTCCTCAAGTATATTAATAGGTAATAATATTGGAGTTGGTTGTACATATTTTGAAAAATAGCTCATTTTAAATAGATGGTCCTTTTTTGCATAATTAATTTAAAATATTGTTAATAAGGTTTTTGTTTTTGAGTTTTTAATCTCTTGACCTTTTTTGCTTATACCAGCGTAGAAATATGAAATAGAAGTTAAAATAGCTAGTCCAGCAGTGGTATTACGTAGATAGAAAATCTTATATATTAATTTTCCTCTTTAAATCAGTACTTTTACTTTGAGTAAATACTGCTTATTGAATTTAGTTATGTTATCTAAAAACTATTATTTTTTTGCTGTATCGTTTTTTCTCTCTACTTTTGCGATAGCAAAAGTATTTTGTCTTTTCTTTTTTGAATGATCCACGTGTTTCTTTTCATTTTATTGTTATATGACATTTTTTTTTTATAGTTCTCATATTCTTTAACAGTCCTTTTAGTTTTCCAGTTAAAATATTTAATTTAGTTCAATAAGTTTAAGTTCGTACATATCATTTGTAGGAGCTCCCAGTTCACCATTTGGAAGTTCTATTACTTTCCATGGTATTAGTGCTCCTGACCAGTTTGAAACAAATATAAATAAGAATAATGTTCCAATATAAGGGACCCATTTTAGGTATTCTTTCTCTCCAATTTGGTTTTTTGCAATGTCTCTAATGAATTCTGTTACGAATTCGATGAAAGACTGTCCGCTTTCTGGTATTAGTTTCAATTCTTTAGTTGTAGTTAAACTTATAATTATTATTACTAGTATAACTATCCATGAATTGATTAATACTTGTCCGTGCACGCGATACGAAAGGATAGACCAGTAATAATGTTGTCCTACCTCTTTTAAATAGATTATCCGTTTTTCTTTATTAAAAGAAACACTGTATATTAGTATTAATAAGTCTTTTTCTAATAGAGAAAGTCAAAATACACTTGCGATATTATTTTATAGAATTTAAAATTTCTTAACACTAGTTTATATTCGGATTGCTTAACGGTATATTTATTATTTTTAACTTTATTTTTAATTCTAACTTATAATAGAGTTTAAATTTGTTATATTTATCATAGTTGATTATTTAAGTTAATTTATTATCTAATGTATTTTCTTAATTTTTTCCTCTTTTGTTTGAACATGGTTATTTTACTATTACGTATTTTTTCCTTTTAAATTAACTATTAATACGTTTATTGAATATTTTAAGATATTTCCATTATAATCGGTCATTTCTAAAAAGCTTTTTGTAATATGTTAATTTCTCACTTATGGATTTACATAGTTCATTTAATATTAGACTTACCGATGCAACCGAATCATCATTAGCAGGTATTATAAAGTCAGTTAGATTAGGGTTGCAATTTGTATCCAGGATACTTACTATTGGAATATTTAATCTTAAGCATTCTTTTACTGCGTTCAAATCTTTAATCTGTCCAACCAAGATAACTACATCTGGAAGTTTTTGCATTTCTTTTACACCAGATAAGAATTTTTCTAATCTATTTATTGAAACAATTCATATTCTATCTAAGTTTAGATAATCATCGTTTTAGATACTTTCTTGTATACTTCTTGATTCTCATTATCTTTTCTTTTTTTTACAATGAGTATTTCTTTTTTTGTCAGACGTTTTCCATTTTCATCTTTGTCTAATAGCCTTAGTTTGTTAATTGACCCTTTTATAGTTGACCAGTTAGTTAAAGTTCCTCCTAACCACCTTTGTGTTATATAGAACGAGCCACAGTTTTTAGCACATGTCTAAAGTTGATAAATTTTCGCTTTTATATTTTTTTTTGACTTTTAGAGATTAAATCATAATCTAAACTTAACTTGGACAAATCACATAACTTATTATACCATTAAATTGTTTTTTTGTCCCTACAAACAGAAAGATATGGATTATTTTTTTCCTTTAAAACGTGACATTAAATAGAATATAGACTTGCTTTATATTTTTAGAGTTAAAATTTTTATGATTTCTAAAGTCTTTTTCTCTCTAGCGGATTTTGTTAAAAATTCATCTGCTTTGGCCAAACATATAATTGTTTGAACAACGTCTATTAAATGGATGCCATTTCTTTCTCCATATATAAAAGGTGACATTTTCGGATTCCATTGTTTTACAGGATGTCCTAAATGAACACTTGCATTTAGCATATCTTCTAAAGTAATCATAAGAGTTAATGTTTGATATTTTTTATTATATAAAAACAGAAGTAAGCATTTGCGTAATTCCCGTTTTAGTTCTAACAGATAATTTATTTAGTTTTTAAATGTCTGACTATAAGGACTAAATATATTTTATATATTATTATTTAAATCATCAGTTTTCAAAAAGACGATACCCGGATTCGAACTGGGGATAAAAGAATTTGCAATTCTTTGCCTTACCACTTGGCCATATCGCCTCAAATGCAGTATTAGGATAGCAAATAATAATTTGTAAAATAAGCCTCTTGATTATGGTGCATTGTAGCACAACGGATATCTAGTTTAAACTTATGAGAAAAGAAATAATTTTGACAGATTTAATAGGTATTTGATTTAAATAAGAGTAGATACATTATAAAAACTTGCTTAAGTAATAGTTATTAGTAGTTATATTAAAAATTTTAGCTCGTTATTTATCAACACAACAAAATAGCTTCAAACATACTTTAGAAAAGGGATTGTGCGGTCTGAAACTAAAAGGTTAAATTTTAGCGTCTAGTACATAAGCAGACCAAACTCATATTGAATTCTAAATTCATAAAGACTTTATAATTTATTAGTTATTAGAGCTCCAATTAGTTCACAAAAGTCTAAAGAAAAAAGCCTAAATTAAAGAAAGATTTAAATATTATGTAGAAATACAATTAGTTAAAGATAAAAACAAATTTAGTTCTATAGATAAAATTTTTATAACTTAATACAAAATTACAAGCTATATGTTATAAAGAATAACAAGTATAGATTATATTAGGGAATATATAATATTCTACTTAATAAAGATTGTTCTATCAAAACTTAAAAAGATAAAAAAAAGTGGATTTGTATTAAACATAGATGGTTACAATCTGAAATATAAAAGGCCTAAGTTTACATCACAAGACTGTATATTCAAAGGAAAAACATACTCCACTACTTTGTTTATAAGTATATCAATAAGACACAAAGATACATATATTTGCAACTGAGAATACATGTTATAATATGGTCATATATTTATAGATTTAAACTTATTAAACTTCTTATAATAAAAACAACTTATTTAAGAAAACAAGTACATACCTATTGCAGAAATACCACTAATAACAAGAAAAGGCGAATTTATCATTAATGGTAATAGCAGAATAATAAGTGTGACAAATTGGCACGTTCATGCAGTCAGAAACAAATTCTAATAAGCTAGTTTACATTTCGTTAAAGACATTTAATGTTAGTTACTATTAACCAATGTGTTCGTAGCTTTGGTCTTTTTTTCTACAAAGATACAAAAGACCAAAGTCTATTCGGAACGATAGTACCTGAAAAAGGAAATTGGATCACAGTAAAGATAACCATTTGACTAATAATAACGAAATCGAAATAAAACAGTACATCATATAAATATTGCATTGTCCTATTCTAAAAGGTAAAATTTTCCCCTATTAAATAAAAAAAATCGAATATACATAAAAGTCGATAGAATGAAAAACGCTGCCTTAGCTTTTAATCTATTAAAAGCACTTGGCTTAACACAGAAAAAGATCTTCCATTCAATTAAAAAAAAGAACTTCTTAATACAATCGATAAATATAATAAACGAAGACAAACCTTTAATGAGATTAAACTTTAAATATGAAAACTATAAATTTCTGAACAAAAAATTATCCTTAGCTTTTAAAATTAAGGCCTATAACCTATATAATAATGGTTAAAACTATGAATAAAACATTCATAGCAAGGTTTAAATATAATGAGAATAAAACTAATATAAAAAAATGATATATACTTACACTACTAAAAAACTATTCTGTCAATAAGAAAATCCGATACATTATTCCAAAGTAGTGATTATAGTCTAGGATCTACAGGTAGAAATAAACTAAACTCAAGACTTTATACAACTGCAAACTATTTAAAAACGACAAAGCTACAACCAGAAGATCTACTTGGAACAACAAATTATTTAATAAACTTAAAAAATGGTTGAGACTAAATACAAGTAAAAAACATATATACAATATACTATCTTTTTCATCTTATGTATCCATATGTAATCGAAAAGTTGAAACCTATTTAGTCACTAGGAGAAATTGATGATATAGATAATCTTAAAAACAAAAAAATAAAACTAATAGGAGAAATAATTGAAGATCAAATTTCCCTAAGCTTAAAAGAATTTGTTGAAAACATAAAAGAAAAAATAAATAAAATGAAAGTTAAGATTAAAAAGCAAAAGAAAATAGTAAGTAACATAAATACAAAAGAAATAGTAAATACACGTATAATAAGCCTAAACATAAAAAGTTTCTTCAGTTCAAACCAATTATGTCAGATATTAGAAGAAATAAATCCTTTGAGCGAGATAACACACAAACGTAAAGTAACATCTATATCAGGTACTAAACAAAGGTTAAATCTAAAAATACGAGAAATAAACGATACGCATTACAAAAAAATATGTCCAGTTGAAACTGTAGAAGGAAAAAATGCAGGATTAATCTGGTCTTTGACTAAGGAAGCAAGAATAAATAAAAATGGATTCATCGAAACTTCTTTTTACATGTGAATATATAAATGAAAAGGAAGGCTAACAATTTAAAACAAATGTCATTAATCTGTGCAAAAAATAAATGCAAAGAAACTATTAAAAAAGAATAAATATAGGAGAATAAAAAAAGGTACTTTTTTTGCATCATCGGAACACGATTTCACGAATTTATTAAATAAAGGGTCTAACAAAATCACAACATTCATACCAACTTCACGAGTTCAAATAGTATCAATAGGAACTTCATTGATACCATTTCTAGAACATAATGATGCAAATAGAGCACTAATGGGATCAAACATGCAACGTCAAGCTGTACCGCTAATGATAAGACAGAAACCAATAGTAAATACCGGAATAGAAAATGCCATAGTACATAACAACGCATACAATACAACAAGCCTTTATGCAGGTATCGTAAAATACAAGAGTAACAAAAAAATAATAATACACGAAAGTATAAAGACACAATCTGGTATTGATTTTCGAGATAGTGATTTATCAAGACTTTTCATTGAAAAGAAAAAAAGAAACTTAAAGATAAGTTTATACCAAAAGTTCATGAAAAGAACATACAAGTTGAAAAAAAGAAGATCAACTATTCACAATACGACTGTATACGAAACTAGCCTCGTATTCAAAAATGAATGGGTAAAAAAAGCACAGATTCTAACAGACAGCGCGTCTAGTCACGAAGGTAGACTTGCTTTAGGAAAGAATATATTAGTCGCATATATGCCATGGAAAGGATATAACTTTGAAGATGCTATAGTAATCAGTGAAAGGTTAGTAAAGAATGACATTTTCACTTCTGTTCATATAAAAAAGTATAAAACGTTTCTAATAAATAATGAAACTGGAGAAGTACATTACTTAAAAAATATTTCTTATCAAAATTGTAAGACGTAAAAATAATAAACAAGAAAACAAAAAATGAAAAAGGCTTTTCCTATTGCAAAAAGAAATAACTAGCAAGTAAAACTAAAGGTAAAATTTAAATCAGCTCAAAATTAGAATTAAAAAAAAACCGTAAAACATAAAAGTTGTTACCTACGGCTTCAAAACAAAAATAACAATTTTTAGTTTAATGAAAAACTAACAAATAATATTCCAAATCTTGACAAGACAAAAAGACAACTTTTAAATAAAAATGGAACGGTTAAACAAGGAATATTTGTAACGGAAAATAGTATACTTGTTGGCAAAGTCAAAAAATTACGAAACCCGAACCTTAAAGTAAAACTTCTAAACCTTATATTCAAACAAACTTATGTAAAAGACACCTCACTTCGCGTACCATTAAATAACAATGGAACAGTTATATCTACAAAGGTAATAAAAGAAAAAAACATTTATATAATAATTTATTTATTAGAAAAAAGGAAAATACAAGTAGGAGATAAAATATCAGGAAGACATGGAAATAAAGGAACGATCTCAAAGATAATGAAGCTAAACGATATGCCATATTTACAAGATGGAACACCAATAGATATGATCTTAAATCCTTTAGGAATACCATCAAGAATGAATGTTGGTCAAGTTTTTGAGTGTTTGTTAGGGCTAGCCGGAAAATACTTAAAAGAAAACTATGAACTACTACCATTTGATGAAATATATGGAACAAAATTAAGTAATAGGCTAGTCTATAACAAACTTTATGAGGCTAGCACTAAGACGAAAAATAAATGGATTTTTGATCCTAACTCCCCCGGAAAAACAAGAATATTCGACGGAAAAACGTCGAAAGCCTTCAATCAACCGGTTACAATAGGCTATGCCTATATGCTAAAACTAGTTCATCTTGTTAAAGACAAATTAACTGCTAGATCAATAGGATCATATAGTTATATAACAAAACAGCCATTAAAAGGAAAATCGAAAAAAGGAGGGCAAAGATTTGGAGAAATGGAACTTTGGGCTTTGGAAAGCTTCGGATCAGCATATAATCTACAAGAAACAATAACGATTAAATCCGATGACTTAACAAATAAATATAAAACAATAAATAGTCTAATTAAAGGAAACAAATTACCAATACCAAGTAGCCCTGAGTCCATAAAAGTTTTTATACTAGAGTTACAAGCTTTATGCTTAAATATATCACTATACTACCCAGATTCACGAAACAAACTTTTTTAAAATAAAACAAGTAAACAGAAAAAAACAAAAACATATAAAATAAAGTAACACACTGACAAAAGTTATTCAATTGAATGAAAAAGTACATAAAAATAAATCTAGCATCTCCAAAAACAATTTTAAAATGGAGCGAAAGGAGCTTACCAAATGGAGAACTAGTTGGAAGAGTAACAAGACCAATAGGAATAAATATTTAAAAATTTTCTTTTAAGACAACAAATAAAATCACCATTAAGTCATCAATAATGAAACGAAACCCTGAGTCAAACCTAAAAACAGATATTTAAATATAAACTACAGAATTTCAGTATTGTAATTATTGAATGTCAACACGATTCTTTAAACAGTTACTTGAAACAATAGACTATAAGTCACTTAAGCCAATAAGCAACGGCATATTTTGTGAAAGGATTTTTGGACCAATACGAAATAACGAATGTTTATGTAAGCTTTATAAAAAAATACGTATAAGGAAAGAAAAAAACCGAATAATAATATGTCCGAACTGCTACGTACAAATAACGGAATCTACAATAAGAAGATATCGAATGGGATAATGAGAATCTGCATAGTAGAATTAGTAATTGGTATCTAACTTAAATAACTAAAAAGGAAAAAACTTACCAAACCATTCATTTAACAACACCAGTACTACATACCTGGTTTTTCAAAGAAAGCCCTAATTATATATGTCATGTGAATAAAGAAGATAAACCAACTAATTGCATAGAATAAACCTTATGTGCTAAACAATTAGAAGTCTTTGACTATCTGAACTAATACTCAACAAAAAAAGAAAATATATAAATAGTATTTTAAAAGGAAACTGTTACTTAAAAATAAGGAAAAAAAACAAGACAAAACTAGTCAAAACCGGAGGAGAAGCAATATTACTCTTACTAAAACAATTAAGACTAAAAAAGTTAAGTGTTTTCTCAAAAAATTAAATGTTTAGCAATTAAATATCATACATAAAATTAAATAGAAAGATAATAAATTAATCTAAAAGTGAACGATAATTTAAACAGTAAAGAGGACAAAAAAAGACAAAACAGACTAAAACTATTAAACTACATGATACAATCAAAAACAAAACCTCAATGGATGACAATAAAACTGCTACCAGTTTTACCTCCGGAATTAAGACCAATAATAAAACTTCAAGATAATACAATTGTAAACTCTGACCTCAACTATTTATACCAAAATATAATAAATGTAAACAACCGAATAGAGCAAATGCAAAAAATGGAAGTATCTGAAAAATTCAAAAGAACAGAAAAAATAAAATTACAAAATTCTATAAATATGCTTTTTAGCGAAGACAAAAAAGGAGAAACTAAAAAACGAGTGTGGATAAAATCAAAAAATAAAAGAAACATGTAAAATATTTGTGTCAATACAAATAAAATATATAGATAATTAAACAGCCACAGTCAAATCATTAGCAAAAATAATAAAAGGTAAAACAGGAAGAATAAGGGAGAATCTACTTGGCAAAACAGTCGACTACTCTGCTAGATCAGTCATAGGAGTAGAACCAAAACTCAAAATCTCAGAATGCGCAATTCCCGTAGAAGTAGAAGAGAAAATCCTTGAAAGAATAGACTCAATATTTACTATCCATTGGAACTTAAAAAAATGAATTTTAAATTTAAATCAAATAGACTTTTCCAGGCATCGTTAATAAAAAAGATATTGCAATTAAAATTAACCAACAATATAAGAGAGGCAAAGACAATAATAGATGAAAGGAGAAAAACAATCAGATCGTTAATAAATAAAACTATAAATAACGTGAGCACAAAAGTATAAAAAGAACTAAAAATAATATAGATTCAAATTTTAAAAAAAGAAAATAGAAATAATCAACAAATAACATTTTACTAAATCGAGCACCAACTCTTCATAGAATAGGAATACAGTCTTTCAAACCGAGTTTGACAGACTGCAAAATAATAAAACTACACCCACTAGTATGCACAGCATTTAATGCCGACTTTGACGGCGATCAAATGGGAATACATATACCTTTATCTTTAAAATCACAAGCAGAAGCACGAACATTAATGCTATCATCCAACAATAACACACTACCATCAACTGGAAAGCCAAACATGGTATTGAGCCAAGACATGGTATTAGGATGCTACTACTTAACTAGCGAAAATTTGTCATCTTTTTATCTACTCGAAAAAATAATGAGATAAATGAAAAAGCCAACATTAACTGTAAACAAAATCTTTCCAAATCAAAAGGAACGAAGGAAACCGTATCCTAAAAAATACTTTAATGACGAAGCAAGTTGTTTAAAAGCATATAAGAAAAATACCCTAGAAATACATTCATACATCTGGATAAAAATAAAGCAAAAAAAACAAAAACACATAAAATTAACCAAGGAGAAGAAATTGGATATTAAAAACTATATAGTGTGATTCAACGTAAAACCTTAATGAAATATTGATTAAAAGAACCTCAAATAATAAATAATATAAGTACGAAACGAAATAAATAGAATAACTCCAGGAAAAATAATCTTCAGTAATACTATAAGTTTATTCCTATAAAATCGAAAAAATTTTTCTTATCAAAAATAAATGCTATTATAAAACTTCTTAAATATATGAAAAGACTAATCTGCAATAAAACCTTTGATAAAAAACAAATAACAAGCTTAATTGAATGGTTCATATATAACTATGGAGCTATAAGGACTAACAGTTTGATCAACAAAATAAAGTTTATTGGATTTAAGTTCTCCACTAAAGCAGGCCTTTCATTAGGCTCTGAAGATTTAAAAATACCCTCAATAAAAAATCAACTAATAAAAGACACAACGAATTTAATTGGAAAAAAGAAAAAACAATATAATTCCGGTAAAACAACAAAACAGATTTTACTACAAAAAGAAATAATAATTTGGAATATAACAAATGATACATTAAAAAACGAAATTATAAAGAACTTTAGACAAACAAATTTACTTAATCCGGTCTATATGATGATATTTTCAGGAGCTCGAGGCAATATATCTCAAATAAAACAACTTATAGGAATGCGTGGTCTAATGTCAGATTCAAAGGGAGAAATAATAAGCCTACCAATAAAATCAAGTCTAAAAGAAGGGTTAGATAGTAAAGAATATTTTATATCTTGCTACGGAGCAAGAAAAGGAATAATAGATACCGCACTTAAAACAGCTAACTCAGGATATCTAACAAGAAAGCTCGTATATGCAGCACAAAGCGTAACAATAAAACAACAAGATTGCAAGACAAAAACAGGAGAATTAATAAAACTTTCTTCTAACAAAAAATACAATTATATAGCAATAAAAAATAAACTAATAGGAACAATACTACTAGAAAATCTAATAAATAAAAAAGGGAAAAAATTAGCATGTAACGGACAAGACATATGTCCTTATTTAGCTAAAAAGATAATACAATACGAAAGTTATATATTATTACGATCAATATTAACTTGCAAGATATACGCTGGGATATGCCAACTATGTTATGGGTGGAATTTAGGAAATAATAAAGTTGTACGAATAGGCGAAGCCGTAGGAATATTAGCAGCCCAATCAATTGGAGAACCAGGAACACAACTAACAATGAGAACCTTTCATACAGGAGGAGTATTCACAAGTAAAACAAACAAAGTAATAACTGCACCTCACAAAGGCAAACTAATATATAACAACAAAAATGGGAAAAAAATAAAGAGTATGTTCAATGAGAATGCATTTGTCTTACTCAGAGAAAAAAAGATTCTTATTAAAAAAAATAAGTATTTAATATCACAAATAACGCTTCCTGAATCATCAATGATTTTTATAAGACCAAAAAAGAGAGTATTTAGCAAGCAAATAATAGCTGAAATAACAAAACAAGGATCATTTAAACAAAGTGAAAAAGATACACAAGAAACAAAATGTAACAATTCCGGTCAAACTTATTTTAAAAACAGCAAAAAAAACATAAAGACTTTATGGGTAGTAAATGGTCATTTATTAAACCACAGGACAATATATAAATGTATAGTCAAAAATAACATCGAAGATAATAGAAAATCCAAAATAATAACACCTAATATAATTCAAAAAAAAATAAACAAAAATCCGAGAAAAGTCAGTCTGGTAGCGATAAATTACAAATGTACAAAAAAATTTAAACAAAATTTTAAACAAGAAAAAGCAAAAGCTATTTATCTGCTTAAAAAAATATCAAACGAGAAAAAGAAAATAATGCTCATAAAGAATAGTACTATAGTTAAATTTAAAAAAGAAACAAAATTAACAGGAACAAAAAATGTTGTAATAGAGTCAGGAATATTTTTAACGAAGATTAAAGGACAATTAACTGAAATAAAAAAGGAAAAAATTAGAGTTATGAAAAGCATCCCTTACTTAGTACCTAAAGAATCAAATATAAAAATAGTAGAAAATGAACTAATAGAAAAAAATACTACTATATTTAAAAGCCAATACGAACGAGAAAAGACAAAAGACATAATAGAAGGACTACCAAAAGTAGAAGAAATTTTAGAGGCAAAAAAAATGCAAGGATCAAAACGAATAAAGAATAACCTACACGAATTACTAGAGAAAACTTTTCTAATATACAAAGAAAAATACAATACCAAAAAGTCAAATAAAAAGACAATAAAAAAAATACAACAACGATTAATCAAAGAAATACAGGGAGTATACAATTCACAAGGAGTTAACATAGCAGAAAAACATATATCAATTATAGTTAAACAAGTTACGTCAAAAGTAATAATTACAAATAAAGGCGATAGCAACACAATCGAAGGAGAAATAATAGATATTCAAAAAATAGAAAGAATAAACCAAACATTAAAAGTTAAAGCTATATATGAACCCATTTTGATAGGAATTTCAAAAACCTCATTGTTAAGCGAAGGATTTATATCATCTATTTGTTTCCAAGAAACTATAAGAACACTAAGTAAATCGGCAATAAAAGGTGAAATAGACTGGTTAACCGGATTAAAGGAAAACATAGTATTAGGAAATTTAATTCCAGCTGGAACAGGTATCACTCCGATGATAGAATGACGTAGGGGGTATAGCTCAACTGGTAGAGCGTCTGCCTTACAAGCAGAATGTCAATGGTTCGAATCCATTTATCCTCAAGTATTTTATTCACTTTGTTTCCTTAGTAGCTCAGTGGTAGAGCAATCGGCTGTTAACCGATTTGTCGTAGGTTCGAAACCTACCTGGGGAGTAAAGGGCTTGTAGCTCAGTGGACTAGAGCACGTGGCTACGAACTACGGTGTCAGGGGTTCGAATCCCTTCTTGCCCGATAAATCAATCTAATGATCTGTGAATTATTAGTACAAATAACAAATAAAAATAAACTGATTATAACTCAATAGAGCCAAAAACAAATACAGGTGGAGAGACTCGAACTCTCACATCATATGACACGAGAACCTAAATCTCGCACGTCTACCAATTCCGTCACACCTGCTACTTAAATATAAGTTATACAAAACACTTATAGAAGTGCAATAGAATTAGTTACAGAGAAGATCCAAGACCTGAATACGAACCATAAAAAAACAACGCTAGAATAGCTATAGCTGCAAGACCAGCAACTGTTCCAACTAACCAAAGCGGAATTCTTCCTGTAGTTCCTAAATTAGACATAATAAATATAAAAATCAAACTTTAAACTCAAAGCATTCTAATTATCTCTCATATATTTACTGTAATAAATTTTAATAATGAATACTAGTTAATTAAAAATATAACTAGAAAATAAAACAGCCAAAACAAAAATTAGAAGAAGACCCCAATACAAACTTGTTCTGTTAAGCTCAACTGGTTGTTTATTTGGATTTTGTTGTACCATAATTATGTGAAAAATAAAAAATAAGTAGTTAATAGCTGAAATTAATTTCAGCTACAGTTAGAAGTAGTAAAGGATACTACTCCAGTTTTAAAAATATAAACAAAGTTAATTAGTCGAATATATTTTCAATTTAATTTTAACGTTGAATAAATTGCATAGCGGAAATAGCCCCAATGAAAAAAACAGTGGGAATTGCCAGAGCATGAACAGCTAACCAGCGAAAAGTAAAAATTGGATATGTTATAGTTTTATTTGTTGTCATATATTTATTTGATTAAATCATTTAATTGTTCCAAAGCACCAAAACGATCAGTAATTAGAGGAACCTCTTGCCTCTTTTCTGTAAAATACTCGTTAGGACGAGGCGTTCCAAAAATGTCGTAAGCAAGACCTGTGCTTACGAAAATCCATCCAGCTACAAACAAAGAAGGTATTGTAACACTATGAATAACCCAATAACGAATACTCGTAATAATATCAGAAAACGGACGTTCTCCTGTAGAACCTGCCATAATTTTAACTCCTATTAAAAAAAAATCTATCAAAACCTATTAAAGTAGATATATCCTACGTTTGTCAAAATAAAATCCTCAAATCAGGTTAACCAAACTTAGCTGACGTAGATGCAATCAAGAAAGCAGCATAAGTAAATATATAACCTACTGAGAAATGAGCCAAACCAACTAAACGTGCTTGAACAATTGATAACGCAACTGGCTTATCCTTCCAATTAACAACACTAGTAATAGGAGTTCGCTCATGAGCCCAAACTAATGTCTCAATCAATTCTTGCCAATAACCACGCCACGAAATCAAGAACATAAAACCAGTAGCCCAAACTAAATGGCCAAATAGGAACATCCAACTCCAAACAGCCAAACTGTTCATTCCAAAAGGATTGTAACCATTAATAAGTTGAGAAGAATTTAACCATAAATAATCACGAAGCCAGCCCATTAAATAAGTAGAGGATTCATTAAACTGGTTGACATTACCCTGCCACAATGTAATATGTTTCCAATGCCAATAAAAAGTAACCCAACCTATTGTATTAAGCATCCAAAAAACAGCTAAGTAAAAAGCATCCCAAGCTGAAATATCACATGTACCACCACGACCTGGTCCATCACAAGGAAAACTATAACCAAAATCTTTCTTATCTGGCATCAATCTTGAACCACGAGCATCTAAAGCGCCTTTAACAAGAATAAGAGTAGTTGTATGAAGACCTAGAGCAATAGCATGATGAACTAAAAAGTCTCCAGGACCTATTGGAAGAAATACAGAACTTACAGGATCATTAATAGCTCCTAACCAATAAGGAAGCCATAAATTTTGCCCTGCTAAAGAAGCGCTACTAGTATTTAAAGACAACAAAGTATTAAAACCATAAATAGATTTTCCATGTGCAGATTGAATCCATTGTGCAAAAACAGGTTCAATTAAAATCTGTTTTTCCGGATTTCCAAAAGCTTGTACAACGTCATTATGAACGTAAAGTCCTAAAGTATGGAATCCTAAAAACAATGAAACCCAACTTAAATGAGAAATAATTGCTTCTTTGTGATCAATAATACGTTGTAAAACATTGTTTGTATTTTTTGTAGAGTCATAATCTCTAACAAGAAAAATAGCACCATGAGCAAAAGCACCAGTCATTATAAATCCAGCTATGTACTGGTGATGAGTATATAATGCCGCCATCGTAGTATGATCATAAGCGATAAAAGCATAAGATGGCAATGAATACATATGTTGAGCAACTAGAGAAGTAACGACACCTAAACAAGCCAAAGCCAAACCTAATTGGAAATGCAAAGAGTTATTCAAAGTTTCGTATAATCCAACATGACCTTGACCCAAACGACCTGTAGGAGACTTATGTGCTTTTAAGATATCGTCGATACTATGACCTATACCAAAATTCGTACGATACATATGACCTGCAACAATAAAAATAACAGCAATAGCCAAGTGGTGATGAGCAATATCTGTTAACCATAAACTCTTAGTTTGAGGATTGAAACCACCTAAGAAAGTCAATATAGCTGAACCTGCTCCAGTCGAAGTACCAAAAATATGGTCAGCTGAATCTGGATTATCAGAATAAAGTGTCCAATTTCCAGAAAAGAAAGGATTAAGTCCCATAGGATGCGGTGGAGTAGAAAGGAAATTATCCCATCTAATATGTTGTCCTCTAGACTCAGGAATAGCAACATGAATCAAATGACCAGACCAGGCTAATGAACTAACGCCAAACAAACCTGATAAATGATGATTTAATCTAGATTCTGCATTTTTGAACCAAGAAACATTAGGGCCAAACTTCGGTTGTAGATGTAGCCATCCAGCAAATAAAGAAATTGAAGCCAAAACGATCAAGAACAATGCACCATTAAACAAATCCAAATTCGAACGCATACCTATTGTGTACCACCATTGGTAAACACCGGAATAGCAAATATTAACTGGTTGCAACGATTGAGCTCGCGTAAAAGCTTCAATAGCCGGTTGACCGAACTGTGGATCCCATATTGCATGTGCAATAGGACGGACATGAAGTGGATCAAGTGACCATTGTTCAAAATTACCTTGCCAAGCAACATGAAATAAATTACCTGAAGTCCAAAGGAAAATAATTGCTAGCTGACCAAAATGACAAGAGAATATCTTGCTATAAAGATTAGCTTCTGTCATGTTATCATGACTTTCAAAGTCATGAGCAGTAGCTATCCCAAACCATATACGTCGAGTAGTTGGATCCTGAGATAAACCTTTGCTAAACTTTGGAAATTTTATTGACATAATTAATAAATTAAAAAAGAATCAAAAAACACATTTAAACCATTTTTACATATAAGTTTAGTTAACTAACTGAAATTATTCTTGCTAAGAAGAAAGACCAAGTAGTAGCTATTCCACCCAACAAGTAATGTGCAACGCCAACAGCCCTTCCTTGTGTAATACTTAATGCTCTTGGTTGAATATTAGGAGCTACCTTAAGTTTATTATGCGACCAAAGTATAGACTCAATCAATTCTTGCCAATAACCACGACCACTAAATAAGAACATCAAACTAAAAGCCCAAACAAAGTGAGCACCTAAGAAGATAAGACCATAAGCAGACAAAGCAGAACCATAAGACTGAATAACTTGCGAAGCTTGAGCCCAAAGGAAATCTCTTAACCATCCATTTATTGTGATCGAGCTCTGAGCAAAGTTACCACCAGTAATATGTGAAACACCATTTGAAGTTAAATTACCCCAAACATCAGACTGCATTTTCCAGCTAAAATGGAAAATAACTACAGAAATAGAGTTATACATCCAGAATAAACCTAAAAACACATGGTCCCATGCTGAAACTTGACAAGTACCGCCACGACCTGGACCATCACAAGGGAATCTAAATCCTAAATTAGCCTTATCAGGAATCAAACGAGAACTACGAGAAAACAATACACCTTTTAGTAAAATCAATACTGTAACATGTATAGTAAAAGCATGAATATGATGTACCATAAAATCTGCTGTACCTAAAGGTATAGGCATCATAGCAATTTTATTGTTTATTGCAACAATATCTCCACCCCAAGTCGGACTTGTAGCGAAAGAAGCATTATATGCCGTTAAATTTGGAGCGTAATAATGAGTGTTTTGTATCCACTGAGCAAAAATAGGTTGAATTTGAATAGCTGTATCAGAAAACATATCTTGTGGACGACCCAATGCCGACATAGTATCGTTATGAATGTAAAGACCAAAACTATGTAATCCCAAAAATATACAAACCCAATTTAAGTGAGAAATAATCGAATCACGATGACGAATAACACGATCTAATAAATTGTTATAGTTACTTGTTACATCATAATCACGAACCATGAAGATAGCCGCGTGCGCAGCAGCTCCGACAATACAAAATCCTCCGATCCACATATGATGAGTGAAAAGAGATAACTGAGTTGGATAGTCAACAGCTAAATAAGCATAAGGAGGCATAGCATACATGTGATGAGCTACGATTATTGATAAACTACCCATAAGTGCTAAGTTAAGACTAAGCTGTGCATGCCAAGAGTTCGTAAATATTTCATAAAGACCACGATGACCATTGCCAGTTAAAGGGCCTTTATGTGCCTCTAACATAACTTTAATATCGTGACCAATACCCCAATTTGTTTTATACATATGTCCAGCAAAAATAAAAAGTACTGCTAATGCTAAATGATGATGTACAACGTCTGTTAACCATAATCCACCAGTAACAGGATTTAATCCTCCGTTAAATGTTAGAAAATCATTATATTCTGACCAATTTAACGTAAAAAAAGGAGCTAATCCTTTTGAAAAACTAGGAAAAAGTTGTACCATTAGGTCCTTATTAAGGATGAACTCATGTGGAAAAGGAATATCTGAAGGACTCACACCTGAGTCCAAAAGTTTATTTACAGGTAAAGAAACATGTATTTGGTGACCTGCCCACGATAAACAACCAAGTCCTAGTAAACCAGATAAATGGTGATTCAACATCGACTCAGCATTCTGAAACCATTCAAGTTTAGGAGCTGCTTTATGATAATGGAACCAGCCAGCAAAAAACAGTGTAAATGCAAAAAGCAGTCCTACTAAAGCTGTAACGTATAACTGAAAACCTGATACAATACCACTAGAACGCCAAACATGAAAGATACCAGATGTTATTTGAAGTCCTTGGAATCCACCACCTACATCACCATTAAGAATTTCTTGTCCAAAAACTGGCCAAATTAACTGGGCACTTGGCTTAATATTTACAGGATCAACAACCCAACTTTCATAGTTTGAAAATCTCGCACCATGAAAGAACATACCGCTTAACCAAATCTCTATAATCGCAAGCTGACCAAAGTGTGCACTAAAGATTTTTCTTGATATATCTTCCAAATCTGTAGTATGACTATCAAAGTCATGAGCATCCGCATGTAAATTCCATATCCAAGTAGTAGTGTTAGGTCCTTTAGATAACAATCTAGAAAAATGACCTGGTTTAGACCACTTCTCAAAAGAAGTCTCGTTAGCATCATTAGTAACTAATACTCTAACCTTCTGTGAATCACGCTGTGAAGGAGTAACAGTCATAAATATAAATAAAATCAAAACACCAACACTTACCTAATTGCCAAGAACCAGACTTGAACTGGTGACACAAGGATTTTCAGTCCTTCGCTCTACCAACTGAGCTATCCTAGCTACACCATTATTACAAGTAATGGCTAATTAGTTAAATTGAATTGACTGGGATTCGAACCCAGGACCGATCGGTTAAAAGCCGAGTGCTCTACCAGCTGAGCTACCAACTCCTAAAACATAGATAAATAACAGAGCAATTAGGAATGACACTAAGCTAACAACCTAAAGAACAAAATCTTTCTCACTTCTAATATATTGCAGAAAAGCAGTAAAGAAAAGACCTATTATAGTAACGGGGATTAAACCTAATAAAATACCGGAAAGTAAAGCTTCAACCATAAGATAATACTAATTAACTAATTAACCAAGACTATAAAAGTGTATATAATGATTCTAAATGTTTAAATATTCGGGACCAACGGGAATCGAACCCGCAACTTCCGCCGTGACAGGGCGGTGCTCTAACCGATTGAACTATAGTCCCATAGCACTAGACTATTATAAGTTAGTCATATAGCTATAATACAATCACAACTAACTTTACAATTACATATCGCGTGCATTTGGATTTCTTCCTGGATCATTAGAAAGGAATCCAAAAATGAACAAAGAAACAAAGAATATAACCACTATGTAAACAAATATTTTAAGTGCTAACATACAAAAAAGACCTATATAATAAAATAATACAGACGACGCTCGTATAATAATAAACAAATAAAAGCTAATTAACTAAAATATCTGGGGATATTAAAAATAGAAAAGGTCGAAAATTAAAAACAAATAATAATGAGCAGAACGAAAGCAGGATTTGTAACAAAAAAAAGACACAAAAAAATAATAAACTTCAATAAAGGATTCAAAGGTTCACACTCAAGACTATTTAAAACTGCTAATCAAGAAAATATTCATTCATTTTCATACGCATACGAAGCTAGAAAGAAAAAAAAAGCAGATTTTAGAAAACTATGGATAAAAAGAATAAACAACGTAGCTAAAACAAAATCGTCAACGTATAGTGAAGTCATAAAGAGATTAAAGTTATCAAAGGTAGAATTAAATAGAAAAATATTATCAAAATTGGCAATATCAGACTTATTTACTTTTAATATTGTTACAAATTGTGAAGCTTGAAACTCAATTACAAATTAAACATTCTTTACTCCAATCCTTCTTTTATAATAAGATTTATATAGTACTAAGTGTCATAAAGCAACTTTAAAAAGTTCCTTTTAGAGAGATAAACAGCTCTCTTTACTGACGTATGCGAATCATTAGTGAAAAAAGTAAAAAAAAATACTTAGTAAATTCTCGTGCTAATATAATAAGATAAATTAAAACTCATAAAAAAACAAATCTAAAACAAAAAAGTAAATTAAAATGAAGGAGCAAAACTTAAAATTGAAACAGACGACGAAATAAAATATGCCTACAATCTCACAACTAACAAAGAATCAGAGAAAAAGATCAAAACAAAAAAGTAAATCCCCAGCATTGAAATTATGCCCACAAAGGAAAGGTGTATGTACACGAGTATATACAACAACACCTAAAAAACCAAATTCAGCACTAAGAAAAGTAAGCAGAGTACGCCTATCATCCGGATTTGAAGTAACGGCATATATACCAGGTATCGGACATAATTTACAAGAACACTCTATAGTACTAATAAGAGGAGGAAGAGTCAAAGACCTTCCTGGAGTCCGATATCACATAATAAGAGGATGCTTAGATACAGCAGGGGTAAAGAACCGAAAACAAGGACGATCAAAATATGGTGCAAAAAAAACTAAATAACTAATTTATGTAAAAAAAGATAAAAGATAGTAAAAGTAAATATTCCAAAAGGAAAACTAAAAAAGAAAAGAAAAAATCGAAAAAAATGTCTCGTAGAAAAAATGCAAAAAAAAGAACAATAAAACCAGACGCAATATATAACAGTATCGTCGTATCAATGATAATAAATAAAATATTGAAAAATGGGAAAAAAGCACTGGCAGAAAGAATACTTTATGAATCAATTCAAAAAGTCAAAGATTCAGTAAAGGACGATCCATTAAAAATACTTGAAAAGGCCATAACAAATGCAACTCCTGTTGTAGAATTAAAATCAAGAAGAGTCGGTGGTGCAACTTACCAAGTCCCGATCGAAATAAAAAAAGAGAGGGGAACTAGTATTGCTCTAACTTTTCTAATAAAATCAGCGAGAAAAAGACCAGGTAAAAATATGATAATGAAATTAGGAAATGAAATAATTGATGCCTATAATAACACAGGAACCTCAGTGAAGAAAAAGGAAGAACTACATAGAATGGCCGAGACTAACAAAGCTTTTGCAAACTTCAAATAAAACAAGTGCAATCACCAAAATCATAAAATTTAACAAAAAGTAAATGGCACGTCAAAAGTTTGAAAGAACAAAACCACACGTAAATATTGGGACAATTGGACACGTTGACCATGGTAAAACTACACTAACAGCAGCTATAACTATGGCACTAGCCGCAACAGGAAACTCAAAAGCTAAGAAATATGACGAAATAGATTCAGCACCTGAAGAAAAAGCAAGAGGAATAACGATAAATACTGCACATGTAGAATACGAGACTCAAAACAGACACTATGCTCACGTAGACTGTCCAGGTCATGCTGACTACGTAAAAAATATGATAACAGGAGCCGCACAAATGGACGGAGCCATATTGGTTGTTTCAGGAGCAGACGGTCCTATGCCACAAACAAAAGAACACATACTACTTGCTAAACAAGTTGGAGTGCCAAACATAGTTGTATTCCTAAATAAAGAAGACCAAGTAGAATGAGAAAAGAATAAAAAAACAAATAAATACAATGACAAAGTCAAATTTTAACTAAAAAGGAAATAAAAGATTATCTATAGCGATAAAGAATTACTGGAGTTAGTAGAACTAGAAGTAAGAGAAACATTAAATAATTATGAGTTTCCAGGCGACGAAATACCAGTAGTATCAGGATCAGCATTATTATCAGTAGAAGCACTAACTCAAAATCCAAAAATAAAAAGAGGAGAAAACAAATGGGTAGACAAAGTCCTTGATTTAATGGATCAGGTTGATGCATATATTCCAACTCCAAGTCGCGATATAGAAAAAGATTTCTTACTAGCAGTCGAAGACGTATTCTCAATAACAGGAAGAGGAACTGTAGCAACGGGAAGAATCGAACGTGGAAAAGTTAAAGTAGGTGAGGTCGTAGAACTAGTAGGATTAAAACCAACTCGATCAACAACTGTAACAGGGTTAGAAATGTTTCAGAAAAGTTTAGATGAAGCCCTAGCAGGTGATAACGTTGGAATTTTACTTAGAGGCATACAAAAAAACGATATAGAAAGAGGAATGGTGATAGCAAAACCGGGGACAATAAAACCACATGTAAAATTTGACTCACAAGTATACATATTAACCAAAGAAGAAGGTGGAAGACATACACCTTTTTTTGAAGGTTATAGACCACAGTTTTACGTACGTACTACTGATGTAACTGGTAAGATAGAATCGTTCCGCGCGGACGATGAAAGTCCTACTCAAATGGTAATGCCTGGAGATAGAGTCAAAATGCAAGTCGAACTTATACAACCCATTGCAATTGAAAAAGGAATGAGATTCGCTATAAGAGAAGGTGGAAGAACTGTAGGAGCCGGAGTTGTCTTAACAATAATTGAATAAAACTTATAATATGAGAGAAGAAGAAAGAAGCTTTATTCAAGAAATAAAAAATAACGAAGGGTACACCGACGTTATAACTAGTGCAATAATGTTTTTAGGTAGCGTTGGATTCTTAATAGCTGGAATATCTAGCTACATGAATCAGAATTTAATTGAATTCTTAAATGCCAAGGAGATAATATTCTTTCCTCAAGGAATAACAATGTGCTTTTACGGACTAACCGGGCTAATAATAAGTTCTTATCAAGTAAGAAAATTAAACGTAATTAAACAAATAATCTGTAAATTACAAAATCAAACTGATTACAAAACAGAAAACAAACTGAATTGTAAATAAATAGATCTGATAGAAAACTTAACTCAAGGAAAACGTATTTAACAAACAACAAGATTTTAATTCGAAAACTTTAAACTCACTAAAAGTGAAAACAAAACAAAGAAACTAAAACTGAACTAAGTATAACTTAACGTTCAATTTAAGAACGGGAAAACAAAACCCAGTTTCATATAATAATACTTAAACTCAAAGTAGGAGAAGGGTATAATAAATTGGATAGAGAAAAAGGAACCTTGACAATCTATAGAAACAAGTTCCCTTGGCAAAAAGAAGAAATATTTTTAACATATTCTATTAATGACATAGTGCGGAAGATACGTCAAAACTGCGGGAAATCTAAAAAAGATAAAAACTATAAAAAACTAATAAGCCTAAAAGAACACTTAAAAAATAAAGTAAAATAACAATCTCAGGAATTTAGTTACAAAGAAAACTTAATAAATATACTGTGTCAAAGATAATAAAGCATGATGAAAACTTTAAATAAAGAAAATAACAAAGCTTTGTGCGATATAACCTCGCACGCAAAGTTTGAAAAGAAGATTAATATAATTAATCATTCCAAATGAAGCAATAAGAGTCGAAAGAAATAACACAATACTAAATTCAAAACAAACCATTTTTATTTGTTTAAGGGGAAAAAAAGAAATTCCGATCATACAAATACGAAGACCAATAAATATAAATGAATTCGAAAAAAAAGCAAGCGATTTAGCATCAATACTAAAAGTTCCAATAAGAGGAATCTAAGAGAACTTATTATAATGCGGTACGCATTCTTGTGGGGTGTAGCCAAGTGGTAAGGCAACGGGTTTTGGCCCTGTCATTCGTAGGTTCGAATCCTCCCACCTCAGTTTGAAAGGAGAAGTGTCTGAGCGGACTAAAGAGCTCGATTGCTAATCGAGTGTATGAATAATACCGAGGGTTCGAATCCCTTCTTCTCCGTATAGTTTAAATCTGACTAAAATTAGAGTTATAATCTTCATGTGAATCGTTGCCCGAGTGGTTCATGGGGACGGATTGTAAATCCGTTGTTTTTAACGACGCTGGTTCAAATCCAGCACGATTCAATATATAAAATTAATTGATGCTTTCCTTCTGAATAAAATTAAAGAAAAAAGTCAAAACAACAGCAGGAAATACAAAACCAATTATAGGAACAAATATAGTAGGCAAAAAAGAAGCAGACATGAAATGCTATTAATAAACATACTTTTTACAAATGGCGGAGAAAGGATTTGAACCTTTGACCTCAGGATTATGAGCCCCGCAAGCTACCAGACTGCTCTACTCCGCTAAATTTAAGCGGATGATGGGATTCGAACCCACGACATTAACCTTGGCAAGGTTAAGCTCTACCACTGAGCTACATCCGCAATCAGCCTTCTGTCGGATTCGAACCGACGACCATCGCATTACAAATACAATGCTCTACCTCTGAGCTAAGAAGGCATTCTATCGAATTATAATAGATAGGAGTACTTATTATAATATACTTATTTGGAGTTAAAAATGTTTCTTTTCAACCTTGAAGAATCTATTGGATTATTACCAGAAGCTTATCTACCTTTTGATCCAATTGTAGATGATACGACTAAAAAGAGCTAATGTAAAAAGGTTAAAATAATATAATTTTATTTTGTTATGTAGACTATCCGATATAAGTCATAATCCTACCAATAATACCACTTCTTTTTCTACTGTTAGCATTTGTTTGGCAAGCAGCCGTAAAATTTAGATAAAGTAAAAGAACAGGTAAAAATAAAATGAATTATATTTAAAATTAATTATGAACATAGGTGAGAAAACAATCTTTAAATAAAGAACAGAAATGAAGAAACAAAAAAGTAAATCTACTTAAATAAAAAGCATAAACGACCTAATAAACTAATCGCACAACTTGCATCTTTAATCCTTATTGTAGCATCTGGACCAATAATAATCGGATTACTAGCTTTAAAACAAGGAAATTTATAAAATAAAAAATTAAAAGTTATAAAGTCATAAACATTTAAAAAATTAAACTAAATATGGAAATAACAACTACTCAAGTATTAAGTATACTACTAATAGCCCTAATACCTGGAATACTAGCATACAAATTAGGTAATGAACTTGCTAAATAAAAACTGGTTATACTAGGACTATAAATAGTATAAATAGAAGTGTCACAGTCGCCTAATGGATAAGGCATCAGCCTTCTAAGCTGACGGGTGTGGGTTCGAGTCCCACCTGTGATAATCAAAAATAAGATCTAACTTTAATTAGACCAAAAACTTAAACTATAATCAACTAAAAAACTATTCTCAAATATTTATTAAAAAGATAAATTAACTACAAAAAACGAAATCACAATATGGGAATCGTTCTTTTAGTTGACTAAATTTATCGATTGGTAAATCATTATTATCTTGCCAGAAATTAATAACTTCTGTTAATTGATTTAGAATTAAAACGAGATCATTAGCAGAAATCCAGGACTTAGACTTCAAAGAAATTCTCATATCATCCCAAGCATCTGACCTTGGCCAAAAGAAGAACTCAGTCACTGGCAAAGATTTTTCCATATAAATCTGATTAAGAGCAATAGCAATACCTTTAGTACCAAACCAAATAAACTTTAAACGAAACTGAGACATAATAAAATACAAATGATACTAAAACCCAACAAAAAATACAAAATTAAATCGACTAATTCTAATTAAACTTTATTCACAAAAAGGGAATAAAGAGTTACACAAGTACAACTATAAAACTAAGCTAAGTCTAATGGGAAGTTGTGAGCATTACGTTCGTGCATAACTTCAATACCTAAGTTAGCTCTGTTAATAATGTCAGCCCAAGTGTTAATAACACGACCTTCTGAATCAACAATTGATTGGTTGAAGTTGAAACCATTTAGGTTGAATGCCATAGTTGAAACTCCTAAAGCAGTAAACCAAATACCAACAACTGGCCAAATAGCTAAGAAGAAGTGTAATGAACGAGAGTTGTTGAATGAAGCATATTGGAAGATTAAACGACCAAAATAACCATGAGCTGCAACAATGTTATAAGTTTCTTCTTCTTGACCGAATTTGTATCCAGCGTTAGCAGATTCGTTTTCAGTAGTTTCACGAATTAAGCTTGAAGTAACTAAAGAACCATGCATAGCAGAGAATAAAGAACCACCGAAAACACCAGCAACACCAAGCATATGGAATGGGTGCATAAGGATGTTGTGCTCAGCTTGGAAAACGATCATGAAGTTGAAAGTACCAGAGATACCTAATGGCATACCATCTGAGAATGAACCTTGACCTAAAGGATAAACCAAGAATACTGCAGTTGCTGCAGCAACAGGAGCTGAATAAGCAACAGCAATCCAAGGACGCATACCTAAACGGAAAGAAAGTTCCCACTCACGACCCATATAAGAACAAATACCAATAAAGAAGTGGCAAACAATAAGTTCGTAAGGACCACCATTATATAACCACTCGTCTACGCTTGCAGCTTCCCAAATAGGATAGAAGTGTAGTCCGATAGCGTTTGAAGTTGGAATAATCGCTCCACTGATAATGTTGTTACCATATAAAAGCGAACCAGAAACAGGCTCACGAATACCATCAATATCAACTTGAGGAGCAGCAATGAAACCAATAATAAAAACAGTAGTAGCTGTAAGAAGAGTAGGAATCATTAAAACACCAAACCAACCGATGTATAAACGGTTTTCAGTTGATGTAATCCAAGAACAAAAATTTGACCACAGGCTAGTATTTTCACGTTTCTCTAAAGTTACTGTCATAGTATTAAAATATAAGTATAAAATTCCCAGTACTTCAAAAATGAAATACCGTTACTTTATATAATAACCTAATACGGAAAAAAAATAAAAAATACCTCCGACCGGACTTGAACCGGTATGCTTTAAAGGCACATGATTTTAAGTCATGTGTGTATACCATTTCACCACGAAGGCAGTAAATAATACGTTTCATTAACGAAAAATGAAACAGTAATTAGTCTAAAGGACGCATTGAAAGAACAGCTTCGTTCTCACGATCAATACCTTTTTCAAAACCAGCAGCAGCTGCACGTGCACGTCCAGCATGCCAAAGATGTCCAACGAAAAAGAAAAAAGCCAAAACAAAATGAGAAGTAGCTAACCAGCTACGAGGATTAACAAAGTTTACGGCATTAATCTCTGTAGCAACACCTCCAACAGAGTTTAAAGATCCTAACGGAGCGTGTGTCATATATTCTGCAGCACGACGCTCTTGCCAAGGTTGGATATCGTTACGTAACTTGTTTAAATCTAGACCATTAGGTCCACGTAATGGCTCAAGCCAAGGACCTCTGAAATCCCAAAAACGCATAGTTTCACCACCAAAGATAATTTCCCCAGTTGGAGATCTCATAAGGTATTTACCAAGTCCTGTAGGACCTTGAGATGAAGCGATATTTGCACCTAAACGTTGGTCACGAACTAGGAAAGTAAAAGTTTGTGACTGAGAAGCTTCAGCACCAGTAGGACCATAAAACTCACTAGGATAAACAGTAGTGTTAAACCAAGACATTGGAACTGCAATAAAAGCCATAACCGAAACAGCTGCAATACTATAAGAAAGATAAGCTTCTCCTGACCAAACAAAAGCACGACGTGCCCAAGCAAAAGGTTTAGTTAAGATATGCCAAATACCACCCAATATAAGTAAAGTACCAATCCAAATATGACCGCCTATCACATCTTCCATATTATCAACACTAACGATCCAACCATCACCACCAAAGAATGACTTTAAAAGATAGCCAAAGATAACAGAAGGATTTAAAGTAGGATTAGTAATAACACGAACGTCACCTCCTCCAGGTGCCCAAGTATAATAGATAGTGAATAACCTCCAAAAATCTCAATATGCTAATTTAATAGCACTGAGCTTAAACGACTTTAACCAAAACAAAATATATGTTAATCAACATTTGCACTAATGAAAATAAAACGTCTCGAAGTGATTTTAAAATACAGAAACAGACTGAAACATTAAAATAAAAATATAATTAAGAAAGGATTTTACGAATCTTCACTAAACTAATGTAAAACTAATTCTAAAGATAAAAATATCAAAAAAGTTTGCTATAAATCCTGGTTTTAAAAACGGAAAACAACTATTAAAAATCAAAAAGATACATTTAATTCGTTTCGCAACATAAATACCGCCTAAATACATAGCTTTCCAAACTAATAAATAAGCACCAATTCCTAATAAACAAAGATGAATTCCTAATATTGTAGTCATCTTATTTTTATCTTTCCAAACGTAACCAAAGAAAGGAAAAGCCTCCTCAAGAGTATCAGGACCAGCAATTGAATGATAAACTCCACCAAATCCCAAAACTGCAGAAGAAATCAAATGTAAAACACCAACAACAAAATAAGGGAAAGTATCCAAAATTTCACCTCCAGGACCAACACCATACCCTAAAGTAGCCAAATGAGGTAAAAGAATCAACCCTTGTTCATACATGGGTTTTTCAGGGACAAAGTGAGCAACTTCAAATAAAGTCATAGCTCCAGTCCAAAAAACTATAAGTCCTGCATGAGCAACATGCGCCATAATTTAAAACACAATTAATAATAAAGAAGAGAAAATAGATTTTAACCATAATTCAGTATAAAATTTATAAATTTAATAAATAAAAAGAAATTTTATAAATTAAAAACTAAACTAATTATTTATAATTTCTAAGTTCAAAAAAAAGAGCAGCTAGTCATTCCACAATGAATGCAATAATAAGAACTGAATTTAACAGAAAAATTAAATTTCAAACAACTACAAAAAAACAAATGAGAATGACTGGAAATAGGTAAATCTGACCTTTTTTCAAAATCAAAAGCTTTATCTAACAAAAATTTACTCGAATATAAGTCTTGATTAGACTCTCTAACAAAAGACTTAAAAGCCCTTTTTTTAAGAAAAAAAAGAGAAGAACGAGAAGAAACAGAGTCACAGAACTTATTGTAACAACGCCATTGTCGTACTAAAGGAAATATCTTTAAAACTTTTGCTTTACAAAACTAAATAAAAAATTATTCGTTTTAAAACCCGACGTAAAAATTTGATTTATCAAGCTTCATATTTTTTAAAACTTTGAATAGAATTTAAAATTATATGCCAAATTAGAATCTTCCCAATAATAATATGGGTTGTCTATAAATAAAAGAAAGTAAAAATTTTACTAGGTAACTACAAAAAGATAAAAATGAAACTTTACAAATATTTAAAAATCTCAATGTTAAATAAATTTATAAATGAACAAAAATATAGCTAAAATTTAACTCAAAACATAAATCATTTTAAATAGACCTCAAAGAACCATAGTTAGAATTATTTACAATACTTTTAACACGAGTAAGGAACAATCTATAACTTTCCAAAGAGGGTACACAACAAAAACCTCTATCAGGATAAAACCTATAATTCCAATCCAGAAAATCGAATCCTGATAAAATAGAAACAAATTTAAAAGTAAAAGCTTCTTTAAAAATACCCATTAGATTAAAGACCTTGGTTAACTTTAGAAAAATACTTATCTCATCTTCTATAGGCTTCAAAAAGATCATCATTGTTGTACCAATACGTACACCATTAATAATAGAGTCAATATTACTGAATAAAAACTCCATTAGAATAAAACCTAAAAAGTTAAGCCTGTTAAATTTACTATTAAAATCCAAAGTCAAACCTAACTTTAAAAATCTAAATATACCAAGTTTAATAGATCTAGGAGCCAAAACATTTTTCAATAATAGTTTGTTATCAAAAGCTATAAGTGGAACAGAACAAGTTACTATTAATACACGTTTTTGAGATGCATAGGACTCTTTGCTAAAATTTAGATATAACGTTCTTTGCAAATTATAAATAGATTCACTCTCATCAGCATTATAACTCCTTGGAGAAGACAAAGCCCTATGAACTGGTTCAATAGCAAACTTTATAAGACATTGCCAACAACGATCATAAATACTCCAAACTCTAACCCGAAAACTAGAAGTTCGAAATTCGTTAGTAACCAAAACGTCCTTATATTGCTGAGGACTCCAATTATAGACGTTTTTTAAAATAAAGTTACTTATTTTAAACCTTTCCAAAGAACTCAAAGACAAGTTATTCGTTAACCCTAATGAAGTTTTAGTATTTGAACTTTGAACAACAAACCGAATAGCTAATAGACGAGCGGAGTTACTAATAACCAAAAGCTTTTGAAGTTTAATAGCGTAGAAAAAATCACCAACGTAAACTGCCTTTATAATATGACGCTGCAAACGCAATAAATTAATATTAGCCTTTTCCCAAGAAAGAGAATAAAAATTGTTATCAAACATATATATAAACTTCTAACCTTAAAGTAAAACAAAACGACAATCTCATTGCACTGAACTCTAAATTATAAAACCACAAAGAAATAAAACTCACCACCTAATAGTTTACCAGACAAATTAATAAGTCTAGCATTTCCAGACCACCAAGCAAATCCAGTTGACTCTTGATCACGACCACCAACAGCTAAATGAATCGGAAATCCGTTCACCAAGCTGTACAAGCAACAATATAAACATACAGCTTTCTAACTGGTGTAAAAAAATTAATTTAAAAAATGATTTGCAAAAATATAACTCATATAAGTAAAAAAAATACATCGTCTATAATAATATTTTCAGAATCCAAAGGATATAAATCTTTAAACGATAAAAACGTATCAAAAAAAGAGACATATACAGTATAAGACCAAGACTTGGATTTCCTATGTTTTCTAGAAAGAGTCAAAAGACAGCTTTTTTTCAAAAAAGACAAAATATAAACAATTTTATAATAATCAAACGCTCGCTTATACCAAAAAAGAAACTTTCGAAAAAGGTAATTAAAAATTCCAATAATCTTAAAATCTTCCAAACTAATAAGACCAACGTTTCCAATAGGACGATTTAAGACAGAATGAACGAACCCTAGAGACCGAAGTTTTGAAATTATACGACCAACTGGAATAGATAATTTAAAAACAAACTTATCTGTCGCAGTAAAAAGTCTAAAACTGGAAACTGAATAAATTGAAAATAAAATGTCAGAATCAGAAAAAAGTAAACCAGAAAAGCACGAATTATCAGTAGAAAAATAAGATCGTAAAGTAATATTCCTAGACTTAGTTAAATCACAAAGGCTGAAATATAAAAAAGAAAAACGTGTACTAAATTCATCTAAAACCATTGTGAAAGACAAATCAATAGGCAAACCCGATTTAAAACTAATAACGCCTAAAGAATCAAAATAACTACTAACTTTCTTCATATTAAACAAGAAAGCATTAAAAAAATATTCATTAAAACCTTTAGACAATAATGAATTATAATTTTGTTCGTAGTTATAGAAATTTAACTCTGCTGGAACAAAGCTGTAAATTGCTTCCAAAAGGAATAACTCTAGACAAACCAAGCTTCTTTTTCTCTCGAAAAATCTATAATAGCGACTACTTATTAAAGACTTAATATAAAAAAACAGCTCACGGTAAACACGAACTAATAATAGCCTTGAAAAATTAAGTTTAGCATGAGAAAAACGACGAATAATCTTATTTCTTAAAGAATCTCTTTTTATCAAAGACTGATTTGTTAAATTGTCAATACTAAGCTTAGCTAATACTAGTTTATAACCACAAAAACAAATAGAACTCTCAAATGAAGAAACTATAGAAAAATCAGCAAATTCAAGTCTTAAGTTCCCCCTAGTGTACGACAAAATTCTATCTCTAAGCTTAAACAAAAAAATATCAGAACCAAAAATACCAAATAGAAAATAGTTTAAATATCTTGTGTAATAAAGATTTTTATAGAAACAAAAATATTCATTAGAACTAGCACGACCTTTATAAGAAGAAGGTAATTGTCGATCTTTAAAAGATAATTTACTAACTTTAATTGGCAATAAATAATTAGGAGATTTATTCAAACCACAATTACTATAAAAATAACGTTTATATAACAAAAAACTAGAACCAAAGTATGAACAAAAACTAAGAACATAATTATCCAACTCTAACAAATAAACATTAAAAAGTAAAAGAGAAAGTGAACCTATACAACCAAAGCCATTTAAAGAAAAAATAGAACGTAAAGAAAGGGTTAAATAATCACTATCTATCATCTTATTAATTTCATTCCAAATTGAATAATCATTTATTGTACTCAAAAAAATATTTTTCAATCTACTTTTATTAATAAATGCAGAGGGATAAACTAGCTCGGATTTTATGAAATACAAAACTTTAGCACTCCAACGCTTTATTTTATCTAAACTCAAAAAAATATCCTTCATACCATTCCTTTTTAGAGAAGAAAACAAAGAAGGTTTGAATAATTCAGTAAGGAAAGATGTATAAGAACAACTTGAAGTAAAAGCTTCCACAAATTTATTCACTAACTATAATCATAAAAATTAAAAAGTAAAAATAAATTTAAGATAAATAAAAAGTATATTAACCAAAACACACTTGGTGTAGTATTAACGACTTAACAACTACTGCTTTAACTTGAATAAGAGGAAATATAACATTAAAAATCGCATTTTCAATAATCCTATTATAAAGACAAACAGGTTGAGAGATACTAAACTTACTTGTTTTACTAATATGAACTAATTTTACATACGAATACTTATAAATACCTTTTCGCAATAAATAAGACGTTTTATAAAACCAACGCAAACTAATCGGATTACGATTTAAATCCTTAAATCCAAGGGAAGTAGTAAACCTCTTCAATTCAAGCCAAGAAAAATAAAGGAAATAACTATCTGTCATTTCTCCAAATAAAGTATTAGCCATTATTTCTAATAAAGAAAAAAATAAAATTCATAAAAATCCAGTTAGGCAAGTTCACTACTAAACCTCCCTTTTTTTAATTTAAATAAAGTCCCAATCAAAAAGAAGTTTATTACTAAATAAACATAAATATATATATATTATAATTTCTATTTTTACGAAATTAATAAAGAAAAAATATTTTAAAGAAAAATCACTTATGTTTACAAAGTATCATCATTCTAAATTAAATAGAAATCTATTTGACAGACATATTAACATTTTCCATTAAAGAGCGTTTCCACGTGGAAGCACCTCCTCCGGGAATACAAGTTGTTCATGAGGCTGATATAACAACTTAATTAAAAATAATTAAAAATAAATTAATAATGATGTTCTTTTAACAACAGTAATCCTTATTTTTACAAAAGAATAAAATTCAAGTAGCCATGTTAGAATTTCTTTTAGTTTTAAATCAAAAAACTTATTAAACAGAATAAAACTAAAAAATAAACAATATATATATTAAATATGACTCTATCAAATAAACTTATAACAAAGTCATTGAAATAAAATAATCATTTAAATTTTACGAAATTAAAAATTCCAAAAAATATTCTGATTAATAACCATATTTGTTTATTAAAGAGCGTTTCCACGTGGAAGTACTTCCTCTGGGAACACAAGCTGTTCATGAGGTTGATCTTGTGCTGCCATCCAAGCACGGATACCTTCATTAAGAAGAATATTCTTAGTATAAAAAGTTTCAAATTCCGGATCTTCAGCAGCACGAATCTCTTGAGAGACGAAATCATATGCTCTCAAGTTTAAAGCTAGTCCAACAACACCTAAAGCTGACATCCATAATCCAGTAACAGGAACAAATAACATAAAGAAATGAAGCCAACGCTTATTAGAAAAAGCAACACCAAAAATTTGTGACCAGAAACGATTCGCTGTAACCATACTATAAGTCTCTTCAGCCTGTGTTGGGTTAAAAGCACGGAAAGTATTTGAACCATCACCATCTTCGAACAAAGTATTTTCCACAGTTGCACCATGAATAGCACATAATGAAGTCAAAGCCATCATAAAAAGCCTTGCTTGCAAATCTGTAAAGGCGTAATAAACACATACAGCTTAAATGCTAAAGCCAAAAATAATTAGCAATAAAATAAATATATATATATATCGTTAGTAAGTAGAATTTACTAAATTCTTTAAATTCTTGTTATAAATGTTTAAAAATACAATATCAATAGATAAAAAATACAAATCTCTCTAAATATTAGAACTAAAACCTATTCAATAATTCCTATGAAAGAACAAGCTTATAAATTATTGACAAATCAAGCATGCACTGATAATACAAAAAACTTAAAAAGGGAAATGAAAAAAGAGCTGCACCTAAAACACCAGCAACACCCATCATATGGAAAGGATTCAATGTCCAGTTATGAAAACCTTGGAAAAATAAAATAAATCGGAAGATAGATGCTACACCAAAACTAGGAGCAAAAAACCAACCAGACTGGCCTAAAGGATAAATTAAAAATACAGATACAAATACAGAGATAGGAGCAGAAAAAGCAATAGCGTTATAAGGTCGAATCTGTACGGCACGAGCAATTTCAAATTGACGTAACATAAAACCAATTAATCCAAAAGCACCATGTAACGCTACAAATGTCCAAAGACCACCTAATTGTAACCAACGAGTAAAATCGCCTTGAGCTTCAGGACCCCATAAAAGTAAAAGCGAATGTCCCATAGTATTCGGCGGTGTAGAAACTGCAGCAGTTAAAACATTACAACCTTCTAAGAAAGAAGTTGCTAACCCATGAGTATACCAAGAAGTAACAAATGTAATACCTGTTAACCACCCTCCTAAAGCTAAATAAGCACAAGGAAATAAAAGTAAACCAGACCATCCAACAAAAACGAATCTATCACGCTTTAACCAGTCATCCGCAGCATCAAATATACCTAAGTTTTCTTCCTTTTGTAAACCTAAACTTGTCATAAAATCCAGAAATAATTAAATAGAACTTTACTCTTAAACAAATATTTTTTCTTATATACAATTTTTATATAATACATTGTCAGGACTATAATAATTAAGGTTTGCGATATATATGAATAAAAAGACAAGTACTAGGCCTGTTTTTCCGTTTACTTCCATAGTAGGACAAGAGGAAATTTGTGGGTTACAAATGCTAAAATCTTACTAAAACAAACATAAAAGCGACATAACGCACAAGTCAAAGAATTTTGTAATTAGACTAATAGCATTTCCATATAGATTAAATATTAAATCACTTAGCACAATAACCATTAAAGATTAATAAAACAAAAAAGAGTATTAGAAGTCTACTGAAAATAAATAGCATTATGATAAAACCATCATGTAATGTTAAAGGACAAATGAAAGTACAAACATTTAGTCTCTGAAGCTATCACTAATTCTAAACGTAATAGATCCGAAAATCGGAGGAGTTATGATAATGGGAGACCGAGGAACAGGTAAATCAACAATAGTAAGAGCACTAGTAGACTTACTCCCACCAATTGAAGTAGTAGAAAATGATCCCTATAACTCTGACCCTTATGATCCCGAATTAATGTCAAATGAAGTGTTAGAGAAGATAAAAAATAACGAGAAAATATCAATAGTACAAGTACAAACTCCTATGGTTGACTTACCTCTGGGCGCTACAGAAGACCGAGTATGCGGAACAATAAACATCGAAAAAGCAATATCAGAAGGTCTGAAAGCATTTGAACCAGGTTTACTAGCGCAAGCCAATAGAGGCATATTATACGTTGACGAGGTCAATTTACTCGACGATCATTTAGTCGACGTTTTACTTGACTCTGCAGCATCTGGATGGAATACAGTTGAAAGAGAAGGAATATCAATATGTCATCCTGCGAAATTTATATTAATAGGATCAGGAAATCCAGAAGAAGGAGAATTAAGACCACAACTTTTAGATAGATTTGGTATGCATGCCCAAATAAAAACGGTAAAAGAACCAAATTTAAGGGTAAAAATCGTTCAACAACGAGAACTATTTGAAAAAAACCCAGTTGAATTCAAAAACAAATACAAAGCCGAACAAGAAAAATTAACTGAAAAGATAATGAACGCAAGAAAAAAATTAAAAGAAATAAAAGTAAGTTATGATCTACTAGAAAAAATATCACAAATATGCTCTGAACTTAATGTGGATGGACTTAGAGGTGACCTAGTAACAAACCGAGCTGCAAAAGCACTAGTGGCTTTTGAAGGAAGAGATGAAGTGACTCCTAAAGATATTTTCACTGTTATTACTTTATGTTTACGTCACCGTTTAAGAAAAGACCCATTAGAATCGATGGACTCCGGTTTCAAAGTTCAGCAAATCTTCAAGAAAGTATTTGAATACGAATAAAATAGTAAAAAATTATAACTGACTAACAAATATTGACACATATTGCTACTAATGAGCTAGTAGTTCCTTCGTGGTGAAATGGTATACACATATGATTCAAAATCATACGCTTTATAGCTTGCCGGTTCAAGTCCGGTCGAAGGTATTAAAAATTATATTAATATAACGTGACATAAAGTAAAAACTAAAGATTTTAATATTAAAGTCTCCCAGTGATTATACCATACAGAATGAATTGTCATGGCGCTTAGTATATCCTTCCCGCAGGGTCACCCCCGAAGTACAAGACAACTACCTAATTCGTCAATACTAAGTTCGGAATGGAGTTTAGATGACTTTAAAGAATTAGAAAATTGCACCACAATCTATAAAGAAAAAGTAATTTATCTTTACACGATACTTTTGTTAAAAAGGAAAAACTTTCGATTTATTAGTATATCTTAGCTCATGTGATTACTCGACATTATACTGGATACCTATTTCCGACTCGTCTTGTCGTAATCTTAAAAAGGAGCACTCATCTTAAGGTAGGCTTCCTGCTTATATGCCTTCAGCAGTTATCCACTCCACACATAGCTACCCAGCATTTCCTGTTGGCACAAGAACTGGTACACCATTGGTGTGTCCTTTTCGGTCCTCTCGTACTAGAAAAAGTTCCTTTCAATGCTCCACCGCTTACACCGGATATGGACCGAACTGTCTCTCGACGTTCTGAACCCAGCTCACGTACCGCTTTCATGGGCGAACAGCCCAACCCTTGGAACGTACTACCGCTCCAGGTTGCGATGAGCCGACATCGAGGTGCCAAACCTCCCCGTCGATGTGAACTCTTGGGGGAGATCAGCCTGTTATCCCTAGAGTAACTTTTATTTGTTGAGCGACGTCCTTCCCATTAAGCAACGTCGGATCACTAAGACCGACTTTCGTCACTGCTCGACTTATAGGTCTAACAGTTAAGCTTTCTTATGTCTTTGCACTCCAAAACTAATTTCCGACCAGTTTGAGAAAACCTTTGTACGCCTCCGTTACCTTTTAGGAGGCTACCGCCCCAGTAAAACTGCCCATCTGAAATGGTCAAACGTCCATATAATGAAACGTAATTAGATTTTTAACTCCCTTAAAGTGGTATCTCACTGATGGCTCCTTTTTCCCCGAAAAGAAAATATCAAAGCCTCCCACCTATTCTGCGCAAAGAAAGTCGAAAATCAATTTCAAATTACAGTAAAGCTTCATAGGGTCTTTCTGTCCAAGTGTAAGTTAACCGCATCTTCACAGTTAATTCTATTTCACCGAGTCCCTTTTTGAGACAGTATCCAGATCGTTACGCCTTTCGTGCAGGTCGGAACTTACCCGACAAGGAATTTCGCTACCTTAGGACAGTTATAGTTACTGCCGCCGTTCACCGGGGCTTAAGTCACGAGCTTCGCGAAAGCTAACAAGTTTCCTTCACCTTCCGGCACTGGGCAGGCGTCAGCCCCCATACATAGTATTTCAACTTTGCGGAGACCTGTGTTTTTGATAAACAGTCGCCTGGATCTGATCACTGCAACCTTGACTCATCGCCAAGGCACCTTTTCTCCCGAAGTTACAAGGCTATTTTGCCGAGTTCCTTAAAAAGGGTTATCTCGCGCTCCTCAGTATGCTCTACCCACCGACCTGTGTCAGTTTACGGTACAGGTGCATTCTAGTTAATGAAATTACTAGGGTTTTTCTAGGAAACATGATTTCGGTCACTTCTCTACCGTAGTAAAAAAGTGTTCACTTCTCAGCTCAGAATATCCTTTACTAATATTCTTCATCACCTCAAAAGTTTAAACCAAATACCAACTACTGGCTGACCTTAACCTTTTTCGTCACCCTTAACCAAACTAGGTGCAGTACAGGAATATTAACCTGTTTCCCATCAACTACGCTTTTTAGCTTTATTTTAGGACCTGACTAACCCTTTGTGGACGAACCTTGCAAAGGAATCCTTCGGTTTTCGGAGTACTGGATTCTCACCAGTATTTTCGTTACTTAAGCCGACATTCTCACTTCTGTTAAGTCCATAGAGGCTTACACCACTACTTCATCCCAAACAGAACGCTCTCCTACCGTTTAACTCACAGCTTCGGCAAAATGCTTAGTCCCATACATTATCGGCGCAAATGGACTTGACCAGTAAGCTATTACGCACTTTTTAAAGGAACTTGGCTGCTTCTAAGCAAACCTCCTGGTTGTCTACGTCCAAATACATCCTTTATCACTTAGCAAATATTTTGGGGCCTTAACTGGTGATCTGGGCTGTTTCCCTCTCGACTATGAAGCTTATCCCCCACAGTCTCACTGATTAATTGAATGACTTTGTCTAGTATTCTTAGTTTGCTACAACTTGGTACCGCTTTCGCAGCCCTCATCGAAACAGTGCTTTACCACTATACAGACCTTAATTAATCGCTGCGCCTCAACGCATTTCGGAGAGATCCAGCTAGCTCCGAGTTCGACTAGAATTTCTCCACTAACTAAAACTCATCTCCCAATTTTTCAACATTGGTGAGTTCGGACCTCCACTTAGTTTTACCTAAGCTTCATCCTGGTCTTAGTTAGATCACTCGGTTTCGGGTCTACAAACAATGACGAAACGCTCTTTTAAAACTCGCTTTCGCTAAGGCTCCAAATAAAAATTTTAACCACGCCATTGCCTGTAAGTCGCCGGCTCATTCTTCAACAGGCACGCAGTCAGACTTAAAAATCTTTCTACTGCATGTGAACTTATGCTTTCATTTTCTATTTCACTCCCTTTTCAAGGTTCTATTTCACCTTTCCCTCGCGGTACTAGTTCACTATCGGTAACTTAATAGTATTTAGCCTTACGAGATGGTCCTCGCTGATTCACACAGAATTTCACGTGCTCTATGCTACTTGGGAAAATCAAGATTCTTAATGAAAAAATGCTACAGGACTCTCTACCTTTTTTAGTATTGCTTTCAACAAATTCACATTTTCAAGATTAAGAAATAAAAGACTCCCACTACACCTATAGATAGGTTTAGGCTGTTTTCCTTTAGCTCGCCGCTAATAAGAAAATCGCTTTTGCTTTATTTTCCTCTGGTTACTAAGATGTTTCAGTTCACCAGGTTAACAACTCTTCACTTATAAATTTTGTGAAGATTATACAGGTTGCCCTATTCGGGAACCTTCGGATCAAAACTTGTTTCTAGTTCCCCGAAGAATATCGCCAGTAACTACGCCCTTCATCGTCATTAAGTTCCAAGGAATCCAACATAAGCTCATAAGTATTTAACCAAATTAACAAAGAGTTTGGAGATAAGCGGAATCGAACCGCTAACCTCTGCTGTGCAAAAGCAGCGCTCCACCAATTGAGCTATACCCCCAAACACATAAAGAAAGTACAGGGCCATGATGGACTTGAACCATCGACCTCACCCTTATCAAGGGCACGCTCTAAACCGACTGAGCTAATAGCCCTGCGATATAAAATTATTAAGGAGTTGTTCCAGCCGCACCTTCCAGTACGGCTACCTTGTTACGACTTCACCCCAGTTACTAACCCAACCTTAGTAGTTTTTAACAAATGAAAAAACCACTTCAGATATGACCAACTTCCATGGTGTGACGGGCGGTGTGTACAAGGCCCGAGAACGTATTCACCGTCGTATATCTGACCGACGATTACTAGCGATTCCAACTTCATGTAGCCGAGTTTCAGGCTACAATCCGAACTAAGACTGATTTTAAGAGATTAGCTTATCCTCGCGAATTTGCAACTCGTTGTATCAGCCATTGTAGCACGTGTGTAGCCCAGGACATAAGGGGCATGCTGACTTGACCTCATCCTCACCTTCCTCCAGTTTATCACCGGCAGTATCTCTAGAAAACTAACTAGAAAAAAGGGTTGCGCTCGTTGCGGGACTTAACCCAACATCTCACGACACGAGCTGACGACAGCCATGCACCACCTGTGATTGGACCCCGAAAGGAATCTTTCTTTGAAAAGAATAACCAATCTGTCAAGCCCTGGTAAGGTTCTCGTGTATCATCGAATTAAACCACATGCTCCACCGCTTGTGCGGGCCCCCGTCAATTCCTTTGAGTTTCACTTTTGCAAGCGTACTTCCCAGGCGGGATACTTAACGCGTTAGCTACAGCAATACAAAAATATCACTTAGTATCCATCGTTTACGGCTAGGACTACCGGGGTATCTAATCCCGTTTGCTCCCCTAGCTTTCGTCCCTCAATTTCAGTAACAACCCAGTAAAGTGCTTTCGCCGTAGGCGTTCTTTCCAATATCTACGCATTTCACCGCTACACTGGAAATTCCCTTTACCCCTATTGCACTAAAGTTGCCCAGTTTTTAATGCACCTTCAGAGTTAAGCCCTGGAATTTAACATTAAACTTAAGCAACCATCTACGAACGCTTTACGCCCAATAAATCCGGATAACGCTTGCATCCCCCGTATTACCGCGGCTGCTGGCACGAAGTTAGCCGATGCTTATTCCTGAAATACTGTCAGAACTTCCTCAATCAGAAAAGGAGTTTACAACCCTAAAGCATTCATCCTCCACGCGGTATTGCTTGGTCAAGCTTTCGCCCATTGCCAAATATTCCCCACTGCTGCCTCCCGTAGGAGTCTGTTCCGTTCTAAATCCCAGTGTGGCTGTCCATCTTCTCAGACCAGCTACTGATCATGGCCTTGGTAGGCTTTTACCCTACCAACTAGCTAATCAGACGCAAGCTCGTGCTTAGGCGAAAAACTTTAACTTGTTAGCCATATGAGGAATTAACAAACGTTTCCATTTGATATGCCTCACCTAAGCGTTGATAACCCACGCGTTACTCACCCGTCCGCCACTGTCCAAAAGGACCGTTCGACTTGCATGTGTTAAGCATACCGCCAGCGTTCATCCTGAGCCAGGATCAAACTCTTCAAACAAAATAAAAATTCCAAAAGGAAACAAATCGAGTATCGAACCAGTTGCATACAACATGCATTCGAGATTCTACCAAG